CAAGTTGCCTCAACACCGCTGGTCCTTGTTGACTCGCGGCAAGCTTTCAACATCAACCCCTAAGGTGCTTAAAAGTCTTGTGCTCTCTCTATTTTCCTATCGTGGGGAATTAATTAGGATACTTGTGAGTTCGCCCAAAACGTCACCTACTGTGAGAGGATACTATTCTCCCTTCTCTGCCCAGTGAATCTGGAACCCTAGTTGTTTGCCTGGGGCCTCCTATTCCTCGACTCTTTATTAAGGAGACAGACCGGTAATCTCGCATCTGATAAAAGAGCGGCTATTCCCCTAAGAAAGCAAAGGGGCATTCTTCCTTCATAGATTCCCGATGCCGAGCTACTCTTGATAGGCTTTCCAAGACCTAGTTTATAGAATGATCCCTTGCACATTGAGCAAGACAGTGTATTCTGTAGGTTGGAGTAAGATCAATGGAGCCGAAAGTAAAGCATCGGTAGTGAGGCTTTCCTCCATGAGGAATTAATCCTTTGGTCGTCAATGGGAACTAACTTTAAGACGAGAGCCAATGTGTCCATACTTCCGGCTGAATTGTTGCTTTCTAGTGGCCGACCATCCTTTCCAGACCTTCTCTAGAGCTCTTCAATCCTTCCTCCTAAGATCCAGGCTCACTTTTTCCAGCAATGGAATGACTGGTAGGCGATCTCAGGCTCGCTCGTCGTTGGGTAGTTTCCGATAGTTCTATCACCATTCCAGGCTCTTCGCATATAGAGAACTCGAAGGTGGTCGATGTAATAGAGCAGGCCTGAGGCCATTACGTACTTTGTTTAAGTTATTATTGAGAGGGTCTTTCAATGATAGCTATACACAATGAGCGCTGTTTTTCTACATGCGAGATGAAATGCCATGCAAGAGAGGATAGGAAAAAGTAAAAAGGACAAAACAGAGAGATATAGACATGGAATAGGTCTAGTCACGGCTTTCTGTGTTATATGGTTAGCATGGAATAACAAGAATAGGCAGGCATTGAATTAGAAAAGGGCATCCTTCCTCTTAGAAAGGCTAAGTCAGTAAGAATGACTGGAGGCAAAATACGTTCTTAGATTCGACATTACCGGTAAAAGCATTTATTCTAAGCCAGGAGCAGAAAAGCAAATCCGGGTCACGAGAAAGTCAGCGGTGATTTCCTTCTATAAAGAAGTGTAGCGAAGTCACCTCCGGTTAGGAGTCAAATTCCATAAGATGGATCCGCCGCTATTTTATCATCATCTGGCACTGCTTGAGGAGCTGCTTTTCTTTCTTCCTCAAGCTAGGGGAGAAGCCTATCTGAGTGAGAGTGCCTCAACCAAGCTACTTCGTTCCTTGGAACTGCTGCTGTTAGTTCTTTGAATTGAATAGTTTGATTTGTTCTCTGAGTGATTGCCCTTAGGGACCTAGCTTCCCTTCCTTTCCTTGCCTGGAAGCTCTCTAAGGCTTCTTGCTTTCCCTATTGATGTTCCTAGCTACCTACTATAATGGTAGGGAAGGGCTTTACTAAGTATTAGATATGGGCTAACGGGTCACATCAAGAGCGGTCTACGAGAAAAACGATCAGGCTTCAGGTACGCATAAAGGGATCAGCAGGAGAGGGTGGGATACGAAGTCGGGCATCTAGGTGCAATCCTCCATCTATGTAGTCAACAACCTATGATGGTTCAGAGCTGGTTGCTAAGCCCTTGAGATGACTTCGTTATCCAAAAGATCTTGTTATTTCATGTCTTGCTCTTTGCCCACGTCGAAAAGGGGCTGGTGAAGGTGCATTTCCAAAGAAGGAAATAGCCTTGATTCCTATCTATGACCAAGACTATGAAGAGTAAAAAGATTCGGATAAGCTGACATAATAAATAGAGTACCAGATATGTTCGCTTCGGATCTGTCTATAGTGTGATGTGGCGCTCTTCTCCAATCGACTACCTCAGTAAGGTAGGCTAAGTCCTTTTCCCCACCGTCTTGTCTGAAAGTCGCCTTTACCTCCCCTCTTTCTTTCCCTATACACAGTGTAGAAACGGTTAGGAAGAGCCCTGCTTTCGATCCCTGTTTGCTCGACCCGATCCGGAACAAAGTGACAAAAAAGAATGTTTAGTCCATTTGGAAAGAAACAAGAGGATCTGCGGGTACCGCCGTTAGACGTGGACAAGGTCCGTTTTCTTTAACTAAATCGAATCTCGCCTAGGCCTTTGGTACTTTTCGAAGGGGTGACGCATCCGTGCATGAATCAAAATCATATATTCCGTTTTCTTTTTAGTCAAGTGATTTAAGAGCTAGAGATCTTTGGAAATCCCCTACTCCTTTTAGGGTGAATGCGTGAATCAGAGATGGTTCTAAATATGTCTTACGTAATCTCACGAACTGAAAAGGCTATCAATCACACATTCAGCTTATTCAGGGACCCAGCAATCCCTCGCCTTTTATATCTCATTTGATAAATACCTCCAATCACTATATAACATTGAGTGGGAATCACAAACTTAGCTTTGAAGGATAGTAGGTGGAGTGATGTGTGGTACCGGGGATAATGCAATTGATGGTGTGCTTGTGGCCCCACGGAATGACCGTATAAAAGGAAATAGGCAGCAAGGGAGTTGGGTAGACTAAAGATACTGCCTTTAGCCCTCTGTGGCCTTGACCCTAAGTCGAGTCGTAAGGAAAGATCGATAGGATTTGGTCCATTTGGTGTCCTTCCAGACGGAGAAGCGAGAACCCTTTCTGCTTTGACCGCTTGTATCTCCATGGTTTTCCAATGCGGATAAACAACTATCGCTTTAGGTAAAAGAGAATGCCATAACTTCACCATTAGGTAGGTCCCAAGACCCTTTACTTTTTGGTCTCTTCACAGAAGACCCCTATCGCTTCTTCTTTGATCAATAAGCACTGGACTTTCCGCCTTGATCGTAGTAGTATGCTGAAGCAGCTAAAGATAAAAGCCCTGTTTAGCCATGGTCAGATTTAGGTAGACTAACTTGGACACGGGATTAGGAAATTCCACCCTTTTCCACCGGCTCCAGGACAAGAGGGTACCGACGAGTATCGGCGACCCTGCACGAGAATAGAACCAATAGTTTTGCTTATTTGAATTCTTCCATTATCTATCAAAATAGGAAATCGAAATAGATATGCGAAGTGGTGCCCTTGCTTCTGGATTCAAATCCATAGGGATAGGCAGGAGGGGAGCGAAAAGATAGAGTAGTTAATGTTTCCACCTACTCTCGAGTATAGCACAGGGCTGAGTTAAGTATAGGGATGCGTAAGATCCTGATGGGCCATCACATCCCTTGATGAGTAGATCATTCGTGTCTTACTGGTCAAAGGTAAGTAAGAACCTCTTGATATCGGGAAGTGCCTATAAATAATAGGTCAGTCTTGCTGTCTCAAATAGGGATTGAGTGCCTGTGGAGAAGAGAAGAGATAGGGCTATAGCGAATATTACTTTCTTATAGATGTATAAGGGGAGTACGGGCTATAAACCTTCCAGGCAGTTCACTATACTTTTGGTTGGCAAAATGGATAAGGAAGGCAAGCATAAACAGATACGGAAGAAGCGGAAGAGGAAACTATTTAAACGCTATAACCTTTTTTCCAACCTGACTTACTCGCACGAGTGATTAGCTGGTATACTGGTCTCCTCGAGCGCTCTTTGCAGCTTGGCCTCCTACAAGGCTGTCTTCGGCTCCTCATTGGCTTTGTCTCTAATCCCCCTTCGGGACCGGATTCTTAGTCAGCGATCACTGAAAATTCAATATCTCATACACCAGCACCAGGGCTATACTTTGAATCACTAACTTACAGGTTTGCTTAATAGAACCTTCCTGACAGGCTTACTACTACAGCTACAGAGCTAGAACCAGTGGACTGAAATGATTCTCTCTCTTCCTTCTTGCTCCCGGGGAAGGAAGAAAAGACTTAGATTATTAAAAGCCTGCTACGGGACAAGTGAAACGGGCTGTTAGTTCAGTGAGGACAGCAGTTCCTGCAAAGACAGTGGAATGCCTTGGTAAAGCTGTTCATTCTCAACGGGAAAGGATTTCTCTATTGCAACGGGGCTAGTTTCAACAAGGTGAGCAAAGCTAGATACTCCAGTTGTTCCACCAACCCCAGCTCCCGACCCGGGTACATTCTTCTTGGCAGCTCAAGACCTTTCTTGTTCCTTGCTCCCAGCAAAAGAAGCTGCTTCTTAAGTGGATTTATCCGGGACTGATACTCTTTTCCGAACTAATAACCAATGATTTCCATTTTGACCAATGGATACAGCTCATGGTAAGACAACATATGGCTTCTTCCTTGAGGGAATGTTCTAGCCGCCTCCTTCCGCCGTGCTTCCTCCGATCAAACAGCAGCTACCTAGGCTTCCTCGCATACTCGGCTTTATCTAGTTTAGGATTGACTATTCTCTGGTGGATTATCTGGTGTCATAGTAGGAATCACCCCTTTCTTCTCAGATGGTATAGATCCAGTATATTGGTCAAGGCAGCTTGCTCCAATCATGCTTTGTTTATTGAATGAAGAGTTCACTCGTAGAAATGTCCGTTCTTTCCTTTGAGTCATATCCAGAAATGAATGTAATCAAGTGGTAGAGCCATCGACATATGAAGAAGCACTTAACCCGTGCTCAACCGACCCATCTAGCTTGAGTATGATGGAATTCTTCCTCGAAGAGCAGACTAACCCATTTCGACGTGAAGCATCGGCTTGTGATCCTAAATCTAGTGATTGATTATTGACTTGTCAAGGCAGTCTTCTCAAAGAGACATAGATGCCGGAGATAAAGGAGTTAGGAGAAATCGTTAGGCATTGCATGGGCATGAATGATAGAAGTGACACAACGTGCACAAAAAGGCTAACCTGGTTCGTTAGCTTCATCTTCAATGGACTGCAGCACGTCATCATCGTGTTGAACCTCGTCATAGGACACGGCATTCTTCGGTAGACCGTGGTGCCAACCAAGCTCACCCCTAGGGAAGAAGAGCGGGTACGACAGTGGGTCGTAGCACCCATAGTATGGCTGTATGGAATGCTTGTCGTTGCCGTACAGGGTAACGCTGCGACGCCACCTATCCATATGCCGCGTGGATTGCTCCCTTTAGGGCTACTTCGCTAGCCACTACCGCTGGAGTAGTACATTGATGGCCAGGAGCATACTTTTCTCAACATTTCAAACACAGGCCATTTATGCGCTAATTAGTGCTTGTATTTATGGACGACATCTTAGTCTACAGTGCCAATATGGAACAGAGAGAGCATATTGAATCCCTAACGCAATAGTCAAATGATTATTCAAAGGGACAGCCCCGATAACAGAATTCAGTTAGTTGCCCAAAAAGAAAGTCAGAATCAAGATAGAAATAGACAATGGTGCTATTAGCCATGCGCATATTCAAAAGGGCGGACTGGTACGTTTGTTTATCGCAAGTTACCCATGCATACCGAGGATAACAAAGTAACCTCAATAGAAACAGAGAAGTCTTTGGTGCTCTTCTATGACCCTAGGAGCTAAACGTGATGCGCGTGTGGAGACATCGCATCGGAGCATCGCCGGATGCCAAGAAGAAGAAGATCACATCCTCAAACTCAGAATCAGTGATGGCCTGGATCGGGTCGAGCAAACAGGGGTCACAGAAGGTGGACGGACTTTGGAGTCCTCAAGTTGGTCTGTAAGACTTAGCAGGTATTGCTTCCGAGCTTAACACAAGGCAGAACCGGGCTTCGAATAACAGAATACACAAGAAGAGGAATTCATCTTTGGATTCGATCGACACCGTGGCTCAACTGCCCGTGAACCAGGGGATGATGATCGCGGTAAAGGTACATATTCCTTTCCTTACAAAAACGAACCATTTATCCAATCTGCAGCTGTACGCTGAGAAGGAAGGGGCAGCAGACCCGACCGTTGCTCGTACTCGGTTTTCACGGAGGATTTCTCATATATTGGATTCACCATATTCAGTAGCTCTCCTTGGCTCTATAAACCATTGCTTTCTAACTTAACTACTTATTGCTCCAGGTGCCGTAACTTCTAGGCGAGATTTGGCTTATCCGTCCTACCACATTTGACTCTAGCGTCTTGGCTTGGGGAGCATCAGGATAACGGATAAGGTCTGGTTAAGTGGCCAGCCGCCTTGTCGAACAAAAACAAGTATGAACTACTATCTGAAATAGAAGTTTTTAGCAGATTTGCACATGATAGAACTTCAAATGATTCTAAATATGCATTACACACAACCAAGGCCAAGAGCTTAATAGATTCGATCCTCTATGGCCCTTCCCTGCTGGGAGAATACAATCCTTCGTTAATCCCTTTTCTCGAGTCTCGGGCACCGGTGCCTTTGGGAGCTTCAGCTTCTAGGTGTCTATTGTGATAAGGGGTTGGCAGTTTAGCGAAAGCGGAAACCTTCACTACTTCAGAATCTAGTTCATTAACAAAGTGATCCACTTCTTCCCGTCTATATATAGGGCAGCTTTCGAGTAAGAAAGCGACTTGACTTTTCGATCCCCTTTTTGGAGCAGAGGGGCGTGTGCCTATTATTAAGTTGACCCATGATCCGACCCAGAATCGAAGAATACCCTTCATAGATTGGCGCTCTCTGGGCCCTATTCTCAAGAATCTCATTTCTCACAAGAATAGCAAGAATGAAGTAGCTTAGGCAAACCAGCATCGTCCAGCCGAGGCGTCTCGCTCTGACTCCACTTCTGTAAAGAGGAACGACGTTCTTAGGCCCGTTGAGTCAACATAATAGTGGTCTCCTACTTCCACGACCTTGTTTTCTTCATTCTTTACTCTTTAGCCCTTAGCTATACTAAGAAATAAGAGCTCTCCCCCGTCGAAACATGTTCCTCCACATCTAGTGACTAGTTTTCCACTTCATAGGCTAGGAGTTCGTTAGCTCTGGCGCGTATTCGTTAAAGAATTCTATCAAAATCTCCAATCCATGGCATGGTCTTAGATTCCAATCTGGTGAGTCATCCGGTTGTGTTACTCAGTCATGTTACTCAGTTAGTTTAGCTTTCTCACATAGAAATGCAAATTGCATGCCAAAAGAAGGAAGTATGGGAGTTTACCGGTAGGCAATGACCACTGCCGAAGTCAAGTGCTCAGCTCAAAGAAAGAAGGGGTTGGTCTATAAGCTTCACCTCCGACCTGTGCTATCCATTCTAGTGCGCCGCTTTTCCCAACTCCACGGTTCCTCTCATCTTTCTTGTCGGAGAAAGCCTGTCTTCCACTCTCTGAGGGAAGCACTTTCTTATCTATCTTGAATGCAAATGCAATGGGCTCCTTCCATCATACTCGGTGTATACTGTCTACTTCATCTTATCATAGAATAGCAGCAAGCCACAACATCTAATGGATATGGGCATTAACATTGGATTGAATCAAACACAGCTCTAGTACTTTCGCAAGACCCTATGCTTTCTTTTGATGACAGCCCTGGAGTGTAGGAACATGGTTCTTTGTTGATCGCCTCTCGGCTCACTCACCTTGTCTGTCTTCCTTTCATCTGGCCAACGGTTCCTGTATGATTAGCTAGATCAGTTATGTCAACCTCAGAGACAGATGCATATGTAAGAAGAAGGTATCCCGAGGGGCATCGAAGTCGATTTTCTGTATATTAATGAAAGGTTTAGACTAAAGCGGGGTAGAGGAATTGGTCAACTCATCAGGCTCATGACCTGAAGACTGCAGGTTCGAATCCTGTCCCCGCCTAATCACGTGCATAGATCTACTTTGATTTCCCCAATATAGTCGATTTGCTAATTGTTTCTTTTTTGAGATCCTGATATTGACCGCACTTGCATGTGAAGTAAAGTAAGCTGTACCCTTGTCTAAAGCTTCGAACGCACTTGATCTTTCAGGTTGAAGCACACAATCACGGGTACTTCTCTCTAGCTTACAGATACAATCACTTAGGCAAGATAGGACAAATGAAAGGATGCAGGCAAGTCGATTTCTCAAGGATCAAAGTGCAAGTGAAAGAATCATGTGCATGTAGATCATGACGTAAGCTGTAACAGCATAATTGGTATGCGTGTCCCTCTTCAGTGAAGGGAAATGGTCTAAACCAATTGGCTAGTGTAGTCAGTAACCCAATGGTCTTTCATTTCTGCATTGGTAACTCTAATTACAAGCCTAATTTGGACCGGTATTTTCTTTTGATTCAAGCACACGAGTCCGATCTCCGGTTAGTAAGATCCATACATCGAAGATGGGAGCTAGCCAGGAACTAGATATGGTATTCTCTTTACTGCGCGCGATAGCATAGTCAACTCTTTCCTGGGGAATCAGGTCAATACGTTGGCTATGGAAAAGCAAGCTATAGCAGATCGTTGAGTATAGATAAAAAGGAATGGAGTTTCATTAGCTCTCTGCACACATCCAGTATAATACCTTTGCGAGCCCCTACGGAAAGGGGTGCCGTGTTCTCTTTACAATGGGGGTGATCCAAAAGAAAAGGTTGGTTGTATCTTTTGAAATTGGCAATCCCCAATCCGTTGCTTGTTCGTTACGAACAAAAGAAGCCGATACCAGAAGAGGTGTTTATCCAGCGGAGGTTCGTATCTCTTCCATGTGAGACCAGCGACCTCAGATCATCCCGGACTTATGTGCTGGAATAGCTTCGTTATGAGTTGAAGCAGCCTCAGCTACTATTCCTACTAAGGAGGAGTCGCCTTTTTCAATTCCCTCCCTTTTGCAATCCCATGTTGATGTAACGACTGTATAGTATTGGCAAGGCTGTAACATTACATGCAGGTCCTAGCCGAAGTTCGTTGGTGGTTGACTACCGGGAAAGGGCAGAATAGCAACAGTGAGAAAGCATACCACCCAAAGCAAGACGTGAACAAATATTAACCTGAGCTAACAAAGCTTCAGAGTCCAGATCATACCAGCCAGAACCTGAGGTGAAGATGTTGATACCTTAAATGCGTTTTGACATATATATTTTCGATTACCACAAATCAGGTGATTGTCCTTCTCCGTGGCTTCAAGATTATGTATGCTATCTCTTTGTCTTTTTTCTATCTAATACTATCTACATTCACACGCTTATTCCCAAGTAAAGGAACGAACAAGGAGGGGTGCCCGCCCTCTATGTGTTCTCTTAGCATTCTAATACCAAACTAGAAATCGAAAATCAACAGACCTTTTGTGGATCTATACGCGCATACGTTTTTGCTTGGCTTTTTCTTAACTCCGTTTTGTATGGCCAGTACCAATTTCCTATGCTAGCCTTGCTTCCATGTGGATATAGGTAAAGAAGACTACCCCGCCTGAGCATACCCACACTACCTAAATGCCTAGATCTCTCGATGCATCACGGCTTCGAAAGCAAATAAGTAGACAAAGAGTGGCCTAGACACAAACAAGGGGCGAAGCGAAAGGAAGCGCAATCCGGTAAAATAACCAACCTAGGTTTCCCGCTTCGGATTACTAAAGTGCTAAACCTACCTCACCTGGGTGCACTCGATATCTATCAGCTCCATAGGATGTATAGGCTTCTCTTCCTCTCGTGTTTACGGTAGGGGATAATAGTCTTTGTGAGGTGGGTTGGTTGGGGAGTAGGGCCGGGGGGATAAACTTGTCCCTTCTTGATGGCGAGTATATGCTTCGATCGATTCTTGTGCTCCCTATGCGCGTGTTCTTGTGTTCTTGATCACCGAACAAGTTACAAAATAAGTTTATGCGCTCCTATCCTTGTTCTTGTGAGTCCTTGTGAAGCTACATTGGTGATGGTTGGTGGTAGATGCGGATTACCAGCGAGCTCTGGATGCTACTCTATATTAGGGATATTATTACTGTGCTTTTTTGCTATGGTTAGTCATGATTACTGATCAGTTGAGCAGTTCTTTTGAATGTACCAATTTGTTTTCTTTTTTCATTTATTTGTTTCCCCCCATTTGAAACAGGGCTCAAGTCGCTTCCTGAGATGCATTTCACACCTGATTCACCTCCCACGCCTAAAATGTCTCCAGGTAAACGTTTTTCTGCTTGTCTAGTAATTCGGTGAATCTGCGGCCACTAATGCCATTCAGAGACTCTTGGCCATTTCGGCTTTCGCACCATATGATCCCTGCTCATCTGCCCACAACAAAACGGAATTTTTTTGATTTTCACTTCTCTCCATTTCTTGTTATATGCAGCTATAGGGCTATAGGAATACAGATTCAAACTTGATTGTATGAGAAAATGTCTTATTATTGATTCCATTCTTCTTCTTCTACTCGCAGCATCTGTTCTATTAACTTGTAACTGCCTACTAATTACAGTATCGAGTGTCCTGGTGATGCGGATGCTATATATATAGTCTTCTCAAACTCTGAGTGCACTGATCTGTTAAGTTGTAACTGTACCTTCTAGTTTGTTAATCTGAGCAATCGTTGATCATCTCATCCATTTGATCGTTTGAACACTACACTGGAATTAATATCTTTGCGGAATCGTTGATCATACTTCGTGTGTACTAATTGAAATCAGTTGTGCATGTCCGTGCTGCTGCCGTCCCAGGACAAGTGCCCCCGTCGACTATGGAGGAGCTTTCGACGTCCGTGCCGCGCGATCGGTCGGGATCGGTGGCCTTCAGTTCCTGCCGGATTTCCCTTGTGACGTTAGTCCTCGCAGCAGCAGCTGCAGCCTTGATCACGTTGCTGTTCTGATACATGCTTGTCCGACCTCGCTTTTGAACTTGTGCATGTCTGCTTCGTCTTTCTTGATCGGTTCCTCGTGTTGCATACAATGAAGTGGTGTCATGTGACGCTGGGCATAATCTCTGAAAACTCCTGACGGGTTCGGTGTGGTACACATATCTGTCAATGTCAATCAAGTAAGAAAATGCATTCCCACTGTCTGAGGAAAAGGTGAAGAATTGCAATTTATTGAGCGTTGAAGTCCCCGAGAAACGGTATAAATAGGGCTATAAGTAGGCCGTTTGCTATTGCAATAAGGGCTGCTCGCCTTTCCTTTTTACGGCTTGGCTTCCTATCGCTCCTATGTAGTGGTCGGCCTTAAAAGGAGTCTTCCTACCATACCATCATGCATGCCTATGTTATAGTGCGTTAAGCTTCGCCAGAAGCAAGCAAGATGATGAAGCGAAGCTTCGTAGACAAGGCTCGTTCCGTGCTTGACTTACGAGCTCGTGTAGTAAGGCCTCGCCCTACTTCAATAAGGGCTTATGCACTCCACTCGTAAACGAGCGTTAGAGCTTTTTGAGCGAGCGAGCGAAGCCTTCCTGGAGCTTCCCCCTTCCCTCACCCGAGAATTGCATTTCCGCTTCAGCTTCCCCGGTTTAGTTGGTTTGGAGGATTAATTGATTGGATACCCAATCCGCATAATCTTTCAAAGTCACTGCTTCTACGACGATTGGCGTAAAGGCATGATTAGTTCCACGAATCTCACTGCACTGACCATAGTAAACTCCTTCTCGTTGTACCGAGATGGAGGTAAGATTTGAACGACCAGGTACAGCATCACATTTGACACCTGAGGAAGGTACAGCCCAACTATGAGGTACATCAGCGGGTGTTACAATCATACGTAGATGAGTTTTGGCTGGTACAACCACTCTATTGTCAACTTCTAATAAACGTGATTGACCCAATTCTGGATCATCTTCTGGAATCGTATAACTGTCAAAAGTGAGTGACTGTTCATCGGAACTGTTATAGTCCGAATACTCATAAGGTTGGGTCGACGCCCGCCTCCCCCCAAACTTGACTTGCAAGTTTCCCCGCAAAAAGCTCTCCACGCCTACTCTTATTTAGAAAGAGCACTATTCTTCTTTAGTTAGGTAGTTCTCCCCCCTCTATGAGACCGTAAGACCCCGGTGGAATCGAAGGCCCGCTTACTAATAGGCAAGAGGGGACCCTTTCTCGCCCAGCCCTACCTACATCAGTGAAGCTGGAACCGAGGAAGACAATGTTCAACACACATGAGACAAAATGAAGGTATGGGACGGCCAGTTCACCACGGAAAGCGAATTCGATCCTTTAGTTTAGTAGTAGTAGTCTTCTTTGTTCGAAAAATGCGCAGTGGAAAGGGATGCTAGTCGGCTTTGGCGAAGTTGTAGGCCCCAATAGATCAGATCAAGAGTGATTCCTCACCTATCCTGCCAGGGGCCAAGTCGAAGGCTCGAGTATAGATTCCCTATGCTCATGTGAACGGCCGGCCCGTAGATCTAAAAGGATCCATAGGCCTGACCGGAAAGTATGTTTGTCCACGAAAAAAACTCGTTCATGAGACCTCGAATTCCCACGTTCCAGCCTGCATTATGCCAGCAGGTCCCACCCCCAATTTATTGAGTCACCCTTATCTAAAAAAAAGGACGGAGTCTATCTAGATCATAGGATCACTGTATTCAGAGGTCAATTCTCTTTCTTTGACCTCCCACCGTTCACGACATCCCTTGCTTCTCGCAAGAACGGCTCCTCGGTGGAGGAGTAGAAGCGCTGGTCCCCTTCGGTCAAGTGCTTGTGCGTGCTCTTACCTACCGTAGGACCTCCGTCCCCGAAGCGAAGAAGGAGGAGCAGGAACAACAGGTTGTCCTCTCTTGGCCCGGTAGTTCCGCAACTACTACCGTGGTTGTTGCCAACGGGGATCCCCCATTCCGAAAGGTAACGGGACCGGCCCTTAGGTCCAAAGTTGTATGCCACTGCTGTGGTGCCGATAGATTCACTACTGAAGCCCCGTTATCGGACATTGCAGGCTTAGCATCTATTTTTCGTATATCGCTCCACCACACCGAGAAGAGGTATGTGTACCTCCAGCAATAACAAGAATGGAACCATAGGCTCCTATGCTGGGAGCATTTCGGGGTATAGGTCTAACCACCTCAACTCCCCGTTTCTGGCATGCTATAGTTCTTTTAGTCTCTCGACGACGGGAATGGGAGATGACCGGTAAGCCAGATGCTTCGCGAACCACCGGTACATTTCGTTGCACTTAAATCACCCTCGTTAAGAGGCGCACTCCGATACCATTGATGTCCAATAGCTTTGATAGTAATGGCTGGATCTACTAATACCCCGTCCATTGAGTATAACAGAGCAAACGATGGTATAGCAATGAACAAAAGAATGACACTTGGAAATATGGTCCGAATAATTTCGATAGTAGTTCCATGAACAATCCTTTGCGGGATTGGATTAGTTTGCTCGTTGAAATGCCATAAAGCGCGAACCAACATCCGTGATACGAAAACCAAAATAAGAATGAGGAAGAAAAAGATATCGTGATGTAAGTCAATGATTCCTTGCATCATAGGTGTTGCTGCGTCTTGAGATCCTAATTGCCATGGTTCCGCAGCATCACAAAGAGCGATTGTGAGGAATCGACATTCTAATGAACGAAGAATCATTGGAATTTCCCATCTTTTTCAGCTCTGCTCCCGAGAAAATAAAGGGGAGACTGATCTTGACGTCGGCGTTGGTTTTTCCAAGGAAAGCCTGATTTAGCATGTAACGTGAACATGAGCGGTAGACTGAACACCCACATTTCACTGCTAAGAGCTAATAACATGTATGCCAAGCAAATAGGTGAGCATCCGCGGAGCGGAGGAGAACTTTCTCAGAAAAAGAAGGCATAATTTTACACTAGTGGAGTGAAGTTGATCACCCTTCCTTATTCAGACGGATTTGCCTTAGTTTGAGTAGACCGTCGAGTGATTCCCTGTTTCTGCTTGCTCGAATTCGATATCATTAGCACATTGGTCTTATTAACTGCCTCACTCAGTCCCAATGCTGTGGTCACGGGCGATGCTACTGTATTGTGTGTGATCGGCAAGCCAATCTGGTACTCGAAGGTGTATGAAAAGCGGCTTTAGCAAGATTGCCAACCCAAACTCTAGCTTTTGTTCTTTCGGCGTACAAGTTTATTCCGGTTGAGGAAAAGAAGGCTGCTCAATGGAAATCGGAGGAAGAAGGACAAGCAGCCCCCCGTCGTGAATTCCGGGATTCGTTAATGAGAAATTGACTTTCTTCGCCATTCTTCCCATTTTCCTTGGATTTCATTGCTATTTCCTTAGTAACACAAGTGGGTGATGAAACCGAGAGATAGTACCTGCTTTCCCTTCACCAAAAGTGGCTAGTTTTCAATTCCAGAGCCAGTTTCAGAGCTCTTTATATGATATTTCATTCCCACATGTGACTTCATTTAACGGAGAGGACGTACGACCTTGCCATACATCCATAAGTTTCTATTACAAAACAACCAAGGCTCCATCGAACCGATTGAAACTGTCTTCACAGCCTTGAATCGAAGGGAACTACTATAGAGACTTGAATAAGCAACAAGGCATAACACTAATGAGGGTCCCTAGTCTTTAGATAACCTTAATCACACCAGCTTTTCCTCATGGGAGAAATGGGAGGCTAAAGGAAATAGGAATGTTGGAAATCTATGCCAATAATAAATGCTGAAGGTTGCCAACTAGAAACAAGTTATCAGTCTCTTCTTCCGATCGTGCCATCAGTTTCTTGTAAGCCAGCTTCCTCCGATGATCGGTTGCGGCTAACTTCTCTCTCTTCATCTCTCAGAGTTCGCTTCAGGTGATCTTCTTGGTAGTAGTTACCCCTGTCAGAACCATTGTCTACTCTTTCGTTGCCCTACGCGGGTCTGCCTGCCAGCCGAAAGTAGAGAACCACATTGTAAGATCTGGGGCAACAGTCAACTCTCTGTTATAGCAGCTATTTCTTATTCATTCAGGGCGCCCGTTCATGTGTTTAGTCTTAACCCTTGAGATTCAGATTTCAATAGAGATTGGATTCGTCGCATCTAGAGGAAGAGCTCGACCTGAAACCGCAGAGTGAAGTTGGACGGATGCTGTGGTAGCGGGTCAGGCTTACGATAGCCTTGGTTGGGATCGTCGCCTGACGCGCGTCATTCGACTCCTTGATGCCAGTCTGTGCTTGCTGTCATGCTGGCAAAAGCGGGGGCCGGTTTTACCTACTATTGGATTTGAACCAATGACTCTCGCCGTATGAAAGCGATACTCTAACCGCTGAGTCAAGTAGGTCAAGCTGAGTCAAGTCAGAGAAAATCGAAAAAAAGAGAAAGCCAACCAAAGCGCAACCAGAGTTCTCCGCGGGGTGGAGCGCTAAGAAAGAGAAAGCGTTATCGCTATACGAAATGAAGCAGCGGCTAGCACACTAAGATAAACCACTTGGTTTAGGCCCCTGCTTAGTGGCGTGTGATTTCAACACTATTCCAGAGGTATATGCAAAAAATTGTGGGAGAGACCTCTATGTTCCTCAGCTTAAATCATTCTATGATTGTTTACAATTCTGTCATCTATTTGACATGAGAGCTAGAGGGTGGTCTTGGAGCAAGAAAAGTGTTGAGTCCAGGCGCATTATGGTACGACTGAGACTGAGTTGGGCAGGAGCAAGCGGTTGGATTGGCCTGACTCTTCAAGACCAAAGATACTCGGCTTCCTCTTCATCAAGTCACGAAATTCGACCCGCAGCACCAAAACTAGAGCAGGCCCCAGACAAGCAAGAACAGTCAGTCAGCACCGATCAGGCAGGAAGCAGACAGTAAGCTAAGAATACTGGAAGAAGGTGGTCGCTCAGCCAAAGCCCTAGTTCAACCAGAACAGTAGGGAAAGCGGTAGAGGCCGCTCCGTAGCTTTGGTCGTCGCACTCTAATCCGCTTTAGAAGAAGCAGCTATTCTATTGGACTGCTTGGCTATAAAGCCTATAAGTAATAACTCTGGGGAAGGAATCCGATCTGCAGATGAAGCAGAAGCAGGCAAAAGGCGAGCGCACAGCGAGGAATTTTCCATACTAGATCGACTCAACATTACCGAATCTACTCTGAGACTCTCTTCTCTTCATGGTCAAAAAAGAGTCTCTTTAGTCCCCAACTCTATGGATTTGACTTTTTGGCTCAACACCCTGCTCTCGACGTTTGCTCGGGACGGGAGGCTATGAAATAGTTGAAAGCAGATGCAACATTAAAGAAAGTCAATCCAGTAGCCTTAAGTCGTACCGAACACTATGTCCTAATAGTAAGGGATTTCTTTCAACCCGGTGGTAAGCCGGTGGTACCCGGAGAAAACGTTGCCCGAAGGAAGGGACTAAACCCATCTGTTCAAGTAGTACCGAAGGAGTATCTCCGAGTTAAGGAGTACCGAAGGGAAGGAAGAAAAACCAAGTGAAAGAAAGAGATCGCAATGGTATAAGATATAGTCAGTGAACAATAACTCAGATCTGATGTCGGATCGAAACACAAATGCAAAAAGACAACACAAACGTAAAAGATCGAACTCTAATTTAGTTACTGAGTGAGATGTTTTGGTACCTACAAAAGGTTGGTTCTGTTGATATCCTTTAGGAGCATGTGTCATTATCTGCATCGGCAAATGATGACAGTGATGAGGTAGAAGATGTGTATGGTGAGTCGATACTAAAGCAATCCCGGAATTTCTCATTGGATGGCAGTAAAGAGTCTCCTTCGTTACCTACGTGGTACGATGAATCTCGCCTTATGCTACCAAGGTGGTAGTTTTCATTTAGTTGGATACAGCGATGCCGAGGGATCTGCTGATAAAGATGGACGAAAAAAGGCAAGGGTATATGTTTATCCGGCTCAATATCTTGGTGCAGTAAGAAATCAGATTGTTTCTCTTTGTCTACCATGAAATCTGAATATATAGCATGCACGGCTGCAGTTCAAGAAGCAATATGGCTGAGAAATTATCTTCTCTGTCTTGATGTGACTAAGCATGCATATGAGACAACCGTGATCTACTGTGATAACACGGCTGCCATTCTTTTCTTCTCGACAAATATCATACCATGGGCTGTACAAAGAACTGACCATGATCTCTTGCTAGGGGAAGGTATGTATCGGGACAAGATGGTTGGTGAGGTGGGCACAAACACTTTTCATTCCAATCCCTATCGTTGTGGTTGGACCAGACTACATGCCAAGACCGTTTATTCCAACATTTTCTCAGCTCCTTCGACTTATTTTTCTATTCCATTGTTGCTTTCACAATCAATCACTAACCGCATTCTTGCAATTCATGTGCGGTTGGCATCTATTTTCTATTTTTCAAGAGTTGACCCGTCGGGCATGCTTGGCCTTCTTGTCGCCTTCCTTTGTTCCTCTTCCTTCTGCGCAGATACTTTTGATCCACTCCTTTCCTATACCGCGCCCTCTGCCTATTACGATCGATACCCAGAAAGTGGTTTCCTTGGGAGAAGAGGTAGTTCACAAACCAGTACTAAATAAGTCAAAATGTGCTAATCTCAAAGTGACAATTCAAGCAGTTTACCTCGGCTGTTATGGCATATCCCCGCCTAACAACCAACTGCCAAACAGTTATTTCATGAAAAACGGAACATTATCATGGCAAAGCAACGTGAATTCAGAATAACCATCGTCGCATTAATCAGAATCTTCAAAAGCAAGCTCAAAGTGATGCCCTGGCACAACGAGCTGAACTTGGTCAAAAGGACTAGATCCATAACATAAAAAGGCATCGCTTATTTTTCTCCGTCAGGTCAAATATCACGAACATCACCTGCAAACATCAATCAAGAATTCATCTACACTAATCAACAATTCATCTATATGTTCGTTGATACTATAACAGTATTGATACCATGAAGCTCACTGTCGAAACCAAGATCGAATGTTGTTGGCTGACTAGCAACGGGGTTATCCAACTTCACTGCCTCCTCTATTTCTGCGTATGAAATGCATATTGCAGCAAATAAAATATTCGTTGCAACCGGTGATTAATAAAATAACAATAATAATGATGCTGACCTGCAAATATCGAATCCAACTCATCTACAAATGAGTCTTTGATGGACCGAAAAGTCTCCTCTATGTGCGTAGTTTAAACCTAATCATCAATCTTCTCAATCGCAGATCAATCAATGATTGCACTATACTCGCCACTCAGCCTCTTCACAATATCTTGTTCCCATCGAGATCCGTAAAATCGACTCCAGTATCCTCAAATAGACCATCAGGTGTCAACTAAAAGCATATCGCATCAGAACTTCGTCCTGAAAACCATAGCTTATCTGCCAGATTTGGCAACGGTTTGGCAACAATATTACTGCCGCACAGCCAGCAAACGCACCATTTGAAATCCGATACATAACTCTCTTCGGTTTAGAAGACGGTATTTCAACCAATGAACCAGGAGTCTCGGGCACATAACCACGGCTCTGTGGAGAAACACCCAAAGGTGGATCAAGACGATAGGGAGAACTATTGCGCGAAGCCTTCGGAACTGCAGGGGATTTATGGCTACAACTGGAGTCTTTAAGTGCCAACCAATTGGATCCGGTAACTCCGGAACCACTTCACTAGTCTCGGCAGGTTGTTCTTCCTCTAGGTCTCTCCATTCCAAAGGAATATTGATTCGTGGGCTATAAGACATTAACAACTGGCTCTCGAGTATTCCTATCATCAAGTTTTTCTATTTCCATCATAAAGTTCGCGGGTATAAGTCAAAAGGTTAGCTCGCTTATTTGGCTAAACCATCCAAACAAGAAAAAGAAATACGGCACCGACATTTCCAATGGTAGTCAAGTTCACTGGAATAGGTTCTTTGAGCTATGATCCACTGTCGAATCAGCAGTAACGAAGTAAGTGAATTATTCATCGAGAACTTCCTATGGCATTCAGCCTTTTCCTTCAGCTTAGCGCCCTCACTGCTACTTCTCTCTATTAAGCTGCTCTCTGGGTCCGTCCATAAGCATGCATACTGGCGCTCTCTTATTGGCTAGGCCCCTATCTAATTTGCGGGTTATTATAACAATCTAAAAAGAAGATAATGTTTGGAGTGAAATAAGCTCTTTGCAAAAGAATAGTTCCTGCTAGTGAAGTACCTAAATAGTGCAATCTCTTGCATCGAGAATCATCCTACTAGAGAACCTTCTTGCTTTGTCTTTCCCTTATCTTGCTAGCTCTATACCAGTGCTTGAAATAGGCATTTCTTTCAAGTGAAAAAGGTTTTGGGTTTCAAAAGGCTGTAGCTCAAGTATGCATGGAATAGCACAGATAGCGGATAAAGAATAGTTTAGAGAAGGAAAGCCAGTAGAGTATGCCTTGGTTTAAGAGAGGAGGCATCTGGTATAAAAGGCAGAGCAAGGAGGTTTGTTGAACTGGTAAGCTGATAAGCGAGCGTCGGTATTGGCTTTTTGATAGATAGCAAGGAAAAGAAGTAAGTTGAAAAGGTCAGTCACCCCGGATATGCATTACTTTGGTAGTAAAGGAATATGCGTGAGAGGACTATTTCAAAGAAAGACCGGTCTATGGTAGTTCTTGGCAAGGACGTAGTACCGGTATTAGAGATAAGGAAAGTAGTTGGGAGTATGTATGCCGGCAAAAAAATACCCACACCTTCTTAGCCTCCTTATAGAGTAAGATCTTTTTATGAAAAAAAGACATACATTCTTTTCTTTTAGGTCAATTTTTCTCAATCGATGATATTGTTTCTGGATAGTTGACCCAACCAATCAAAGCTCCCTTGACTAGCTTTCCAGCATGCGCTACTACTGCCTACCTAGCAGTCACCTCTTCCTCCTCTATTCCATTTCGAGTGCAATATCTGACTTCAGGTCTCAAATCCCGCTACTCGAAAGCCCGGTCCGTAATCCCTTCCTTCGCCCCGTCTTAGCATCCCCTCGTGCGCTTCCATATAAATTCCCATTTCATCTACCAGTTTTTCCGAGCAGATTCGATCACAGTCCCATAAGCAGTAGGGACCACGAGTGAGCCTATTTCGTGATCGGCTAGTAGCTCCTCATTTCTTCTTCTTTGCGACTAAAGGTCTACTGGGTGCAATAGATCCAATTGATGGCGGCACATAAGAACCCCTGAATTCACCCAGCCCTTCTCACTTCTGGTTCATCAAGATAGGCTGGATAGTGGCACATCTCCATTTCTTCCATTCGCTGTCCAGAAAACTACAGCTTTCAAGCCTACGTGCGCAGGAGCGCACTTCCGTTTTCTACGCCGGGTCGATGTACAAAAAGAACCAAATATCATAGATTGTTCATGTCGTGAAAAATAACTTGTCAACGTGATAGATAGACTTCGTCTTACAGAAAAGATAAGAAAAGCGAAGCGGGAAGGGTCACAAAGAGCTTATTTTGGGCTCTGTTCCCGAGGCATACTCTTCTAGATAGAGAGGTGTCAGGCTAGCTTTCAAACAATGTCTGCAGAAAACATCTATCTAAATTCTCACACGTCCCCATTTTCTTGGTCTTTTTTCTTGCACCAGGCTCCTAGGAAACAAGTCCAAAATAGGATATGCTTTCAAACTGGCCTGCGTAAGGCACTTTCAAAAGCTTGATCCCACTCCCGGCTAAATAACCTTCTTTCTTTACTCTCGTTCACGTTTACGGTACAGTCATTCTTTCTATATAGCAACTGCTTTACAACCTACTATGCCTAGAGCCTCATTTGAGTGTATGAAGCAGATTGGAAGGATGGGAGAGAACAATGAATGGTACTAGGCTTTCTACCAACGGTGAACCATAAATAGCTGAGATCGAGCCAGGTTAAACAGATCAAGGGAGATCAGAGCGATAATTTCTGGTGGGTGAAAGGGTCTATCTAAAACTGCAACCTCATAGACAAATCACAGTGTCAGGAAAAAGGCAGCACAAACTGAGCCGTACTATGGCCATTTGAAATTGTAGAAAAGATTGGAACTTTGGCCTATAGATGGAAATTGCCAGTGGGATCAATGGTACATCTGGTTTTCCACGTGTCTCAATTAAAGAAGAAAGAAGGGCGCTAAGCTGTGGTGATCACTCCAGAATTACCTCTTACGGGACCAGAAGGCGAGTTTCAAGCTGAGCCAGTGGCAATTTTGGAAAGGAAGATGAAAAAAAAAGGGAGATGCATATACAGTTTTCATTAAGGTGAGTTGGGCGCACTTACCGGAATCTGAAGCAACCTGGGAGGATTATTATGAGATGGAGAAGCGTTACCCAGAGTTCATGGCTCACCAAACGCCTTGAGGTCAAGTCGTTTCTTGAAGGGGAAGGGAGTGTCTAGATCTGAAAATCGAATTAGGTTCATTCGGATTTGGTTTCTATTTGGAGTAGGGAAGAAGGTTCTGACTGGCTGGGACCCATAGTAAGGATTAAAGGAGTTGGGGACGAGTGAATTACTAGTGGGGCCTACTCTTCTTTTTATTTCTTTTCAGGGAGCGATCTCGGCATTTCTCGGTGATGGTTTGCTATCTTTGTGATGTTACTCGCCGCTGCATTCAGCTTCTACACTCGGAAGGAAAGAAAACTTCTTTCTTATCTATTGCCCGCCCAGACCAACTCATGCTTAGAGGAATGAAAGAAGAGAAGTGCATACTAATGGCTGACATGAGTAATAAAGAGGAAGAAGAAGGAAAACTACACTTGATGATTCCAACCGACATACCCACACACAAACAGACTAAGACTGTTATGCCTCATTCTGTTGAGAAGGTGCTATCTATATACCAAGTAGTCTTTGAGGAACCTAAAGCACTACCTCCTAAAAGAGCAATTGACCATGCCATACCCGGCTGGAACCAAACCCAAACATTTGATACCTTCCCTACTTTGTATTCCACTGAAAAGGCAGGCTTTCTAATAAAAAAAATCTTCATCCTTCCTATTAGTAATTTTGGGTCTGAGCGTTGGATGCTTTTGACTCTTCGCATTCGCTCTGAACCATTGGAAAGCGAGCAAAGCGACGATATGCATGGATATTCTCTTTCAAGTCATCCCTACGGCTACGAATTGAATTAGGACAAAATCAAACTAGTACTCCTTCAATTGATGATAACCGGACCGAAAATATATAAAGGAGTCAACCTCACTCCCTTGAAGCTGATCAAAAAGATTATCAATACGAGGAAGTGGATACCTATTCTTCACGGTTACCTGGAACAGCTTACGAGTTGAAATGCAAAGGCGCCCGTCCTTCTTTTTAACAAACAATACGGGCGTGGAGATCAACTCGGTCGAATTCACCCAGAAGTTCTTGTAACTGCTTCTTAAACTCTTCCATTTCTGTTGTCGCCATCCAATATGGTTGCTTAGAGATTGGAGCCGGTAGCAAATCTATGGTGAACACTCTTTGCCTATCTGGTGGAAGTCCTGGTAATTCGTCTGGGAACTCACATACCTGTGGTATGTCTTTAAGGCCCAGAACACTCGAGTAGCTCTCCGAAATGAAAGCCATGTACCCGGTGCAACCAAAAGTGGAGTGGCATGAATGGCCGAGATTCGAGCGGGATATTCATCACACACCCCAACCAAGTTCAAACGATGGTTTACAGGGTGTTGAGTCACTATCTTCCTAAAACACAATCCACACGAGCATGGTATGCAGACAACCAATCCATACCAGCATCCAAATATAGAAAGTCTAAAACTATTAGATCCACCTTCATTTCCTGATCTGCTCTCGCAATAACACAGTCCTTTAATACTAGCTTTGTAAGCAAGGAATCTCCCATTGGAGTAGCTACTAAAAGACTTACATGGAGCGGCGAACCCTATTGTTCTTCGGTACAAATAACGGGGATACAAAAGAGTGAGTGGAACCAGGGTCTACAAGTATGCTAGCAGATGTACCACAAATTCGAATAGTGCAATGAATGACCGAACCTGTGGCTTGTGCATCTTGTTGGTTTAATGCAAAAACACGTCCTTGAGCTGGCTTCTTCTGCTGATCCAACTCCTTTGAAGCAAGGGCTAAAAACTTTGGAGTTATCTTAGAAATAAAATCTAGCGTGGCTGACTGAATAAGCAAACTGATTGCCCGATTGATTGTTTACCCCGGTCACTGAAGAATAGAGAGCTGACTGACCTGCCCCATTTGCTTTCGCATATTGACTAAACATTTCCAACTAGTAGGCCTCTTTCTTTGTGCGTAGAAGACATAGTTCTTATTTATCTAGAGCACAGCCGGGCGGAAGACTTGAAAGGAAGACGCGATCTCCTTCCTTTTTTTTTCCAAATCTCTCCCCTCCGCATAACACTTCTGTCTACTCTGCGTGGTTAGCAAGCGTTTCCGAATCATCTCTACCTTCTCATCAGCCTCCTGGACAAGATCCGGACCGAGTAACTTCTTCTCTCCGACGGGTGATCTACACTTCCGCCCGTACGTAGTATAGTGCCTGTACGGAGCCACCTCAATGGTGGAATGGTAGCAGCTATTGTTGTATGCGAACTCGACTAAGTGTAGATGCGACTCCCAACTCACTCAATAAGAAAAAAAGACGTTGATCCACTTCAGATTCTTTTTTATGAAAAAACCTGAAATGATGGAACCTACTTCCACCCTCCTGTGGATGCGGCATTAGCGGTCAACGAACTTTCCCTCTTCTAAGGAGGAATCGGCTCAGGCTAGATGGGCATTCAATAACAGATTAAAAGGTCCGTTATTTCAGTAGGGTTATGAAAGCTGTTTTGTACACATCTTCCTCACTCATCCTGATCTGATGGTACCCAGATCTTAGGTCTATCTTAGAGAAGTACCTTGCCCCATGTAATTCATCCAAAAGATCATCAATGATTGGTATAGGGTACTTGTTTTTCACTGTACTGGTATTAAACTTCCTATAGTCAATGCAAAGCCTCCAACGCGGAGCGCCTTCTTCTTCACTAACAGCGCTGGGCAAATGGGCTGGTGGAAGGTTGAATGAATGATTTCTGCTGTCCATGATTTTCTCAATGGAAAGTTTATGAAAATAAGAATATCCATAGGGCCTTTGATTGACAGGTTTAGTGCCTGGTAGTAAGGGTATTTTGTGGTCTATTGTCCTCCTAGGAGGTCACTCTGTAGGCTCAGCAAACAATTCACTGAAGCCATTCAAGACCGGTTGCAGGGCAGACAGACCATTGACTTGACATGACCGTAATACATACAGAATAAGAAGGATAAGCTATAAGATAGAGATCCGGATTGTTGTGCTCCGGAATAAAGAAGAATACCATCTTGTCTAATCAAATACGAATACCATCTTATTGATTTAGTCAGCTTGCATCAACACATAAGATGTGATATGAGTAGTGGGAAATAAACTCTTCTTTGATCACTTGAAACATAGTAGAAAGCATCCAAAACAGAATGAAATGCTGTTCAAAAGAAGAAGCTACCTGGCCCAACCACTACACCATTTTTCCTAATGTGTGACTACCCATATCAGTTACAACATCTTAAGTTTCCAAGTTTTCAGTGCCTTTTTCTTATAGTATACAAAATAGGATTCTGGATTGCTCTTCATTTCGTTCAATTTCTCCCCTTTCTTTTCAACGTATATATATTAACCCGCCTTGTTTACCTATTTCTTCTACAATTCACATGACTCATTGAAACCAACTTTCTCCTTCCTACATTTTCTCTCTACAGCAGTTATCCTGTATAATGATTTCTTTTTGGTCGCTACTCTCCTAACCGACGAGTCGGAGAGGATACGAATGTCCATTCACCCTACCACCCATCTTCCTTCTAGCTTCCTTGATCAACGACGAGTAAAGATCCCGGAAAAGATCCAAGGGAGTACAATACACTTTATATTCACGTCTTGAATAATGAGGGGGGTAAAGAAGAAAGTCCGATTTCTCTCTCCTTTGCGGATATGCCCTTATTCAGCTCTTGAAAGAAAGAGAGATAGAAAGAGAGAATGATCAAACTCAACTAGACGGCAGTTCCTCTTGTTCAAACCTCTCTTGCCGAGTCTTATCTTTCCGCTCGAGTAGGTGCGATGGTAGCGCTGAACCGAAAGGAAACCCCAAACATACGAACTATTTTGACACGACTTTGATTTCCACTATAAAGAGCGGCATCCCCGTCTCGGTGTCGTTCATCTCTTGCCGAATATCATGCTATATTTGTCGTGTGTGGTGTGACCAGGGGTGCACCACTAATAGAGAACATGGCCCCAATGGCAGGGGAATGCTTCTCGAAAGAAGACCCGTTCTCCATGTTCTTTTCTTGGGCGTCGCTTGCCGCATCAAAAGCTGGAACGCACCAACGTATGGTGTCTTTGTGAAGTTGGATCATTCACAGAGGGAAATGCAAGCAAATCTGTCAAGTCATTTCACAAAGCTAGGGGATGTGGCAGAAGAGGAATAGGCAAAGTGAACTGGCTGGTGAAGGTCTGTACTAGTAGAGCGGTCTGCATGCAGGATGTAGCAGGAGAAGAATCGTCATCATAAGGGTATTCACTAGGTTATGCCAGCCCAGTCAGCATCGGCAAATGCCTGAAGTGAGAGGGAAGAAGCCGGAAGAAGAAGCGAGGTGACAGTGGGTAGCCCTGCTTGAGTCCTCTTCTACATCTTGAGTACTTCCCACTCCAATGGATCTTGTTTTTAGAATAGCTTTGATCCGGCCATGTAGAGCACTCATAGAGGTCCGGCTTCACGTCAGTAATCTACCACACCCATGCTGGAATTCAGTAGAGTCCCACGAGTCAATCGACAAAAGCGAGAAACGAGGTTGTTCGACAAGGCTACGGTCTCACTTTTTCTTCCTAGCGGAGTTCAATACGAAAATAAAGGCGCTCCGCGTTGGGAATGGCGTACGTAGTACGGGTGGTATTTCAGGTATAACTGATCAGGGTTGTTCTGAAAGCAAGTCAATTGGTGCTTTGGAAAGTGAGTGCCAGAGGCTAGTCACTGCTTGGTTTACAGAAGGGAAGGAAGAAAGAGATACCGAAGCAGATTCAGTATAGAAAAGAAGAAATTGATACCATTCATTCCAGCTTATTTGATACCCACTTAAAGTTTCTATCAAACCATGTCTTTTTCTTCGAACGTCAATCTCGTAGGAATTTCGATTGGAAGTGTGGTATTGAAGGGCGAAGCCTTTACTCTTTGACTTGTTTCTTTGAATATAACATAATATTGACTGCGCACTTCGAAAGATGATGGTGTATTCCGAGGATCAGTCCGTTTTTTATTGAATTCGCAAATTGATAGATCTGGATGATTCAAAGAATGATTCTTCCCTGGGTATTTCCCCGGTACCATTATGGAAATTGGAGCTTTTCAATTCCATTTTGGAGATTTAGGGTTTCAGACCGCTCGTAACGATTTTTTGCTTTTATGGCTGGGTGGGCAAGAAAAGGATTTGACTCTTGAAGATATCAACTCATACGCCTGCTCCAGACATTCAAAAACTTTTTTGGTACTTTCTATGAGAATGGATAAATAGAAATGGGTACATTCCTCTTTCTCTTTCCTGGCCAAACTACCCATAAAAAAGAAGAGAGAGAGCTGTAAGAGCGGTAAAAGCAAGCTCGGTGGCCCGGTTCACTACAGGTTGATATATCCTTTTCTTTTGAAAGAAAAGTCAATTCGCTATGCTATAAGGTACCAATTCAAAAAGGTATAAAACCAAATCTACAGTGGGAGTCCCTATCTACTTTCGATTCCCTTCTTACTGGCTTTGCCAATACATCATACTGATTTGACGCTTCCTTACGCTTTCTTTCAAGCATTGCTTCCAGGACAACGGAGAGTATTCCAAGATAAAGAACCAGAACTGAGGTTGACACTACTGAAAGATAAAAGAATGGTGGATAGATGGATTCGCACCATCCCAAAACCGAAATACAGACAGACCAAAAAAAGACGAAGAAAATAAATACTCCACCACCAGCCTACCTACTAGCATGTATTAAGCGAATAGCTTGTATGGTAGTTGTTAAAGAAAAGATGTATGTAGTCCCGGAAGAGAAGCAATTGTAGTACGACCTGTAAGCGTAACTTTTGACTTCCTTGCCGTTTGTGAATTGAGTCAATCGAGTTACGTTTGAAAAATGAATGGAATTCTGGAGTGGACCGAATATCCATGGCAGAACCCCACACTGGTCAAAAAGCAAAGTCAATCTCTCTCAAAAATAAGCACTTCAACAAGTCAGGGCCCTTTATTATACAACTCCTATGCGTAATTGATAGCTTTTTGGTATTCTCCATATATATATACTACTAGGTACGAAATAACAGGAAAGATAGAAATAGTGACTTTGGCTTCAAATAGAGAGCAGCTTAAAGGGAACTCGCACTGGAGGACTGCTCTGATAAAATAACTGAACACTGGCTAGGAACTGGGCTGCACTAAGCCCGGCACTTTTTGGGCTTCTTCATGAATCTAGTTTTCAGGTAAGGTCAGATCATCTTATTGAATAGATATCTGAAAGAAAGCAAAGGAATGAATCGTTTTTCCAATTACCTTCTCTCGAAAACCATAGATCTTCTGGTTACCATTGACTATCCGGCACTTTCGTCTGTAGAGCGAAGCAAGAAATTGCATGGAAGGGCTTGCCCTGCTAATATCAGCCTTGTTTGGAACGGAACAATAGATGCAATCCATTTCAGTGTATGTCACTGAGTTCACCATTGCAGTTGAGACGTCAGGCAATTGAGCGTTCCCTAGAGTTTGGTTCAAAGGCTAAGGACTCCCCGCCGCCTTCATAAGGGCACTAAGGCGGAGCACGGAAAATCAAATTGGGCACCCATGTTTTACCAGTCCCGGATCTCAGGGCCGTTTTGCCAACCGCCGACATGAACGAAATCGAATTTCATTGCGGGAAATTCGGATTTCATGAGGGAGGAAAAGGCGAGGCGGAGGGTGGAGAGTCGTACAATGCATTGGTGGGATGAAGGTGCTAGCTTGGCTGAGATAGGAAGTTTCGATGTGTATGTAGATTTGGTTCTAGTGCCCCCACCCTTTTCGAGATCTGTCAGGATTAGCAAGATGTTCTGGTGTAAACTATAGAGAAATGGAATGAATGAAATGTATCTAAGAAGAAAGGAAGCCATGCTCCATCCTGTTTATAAAAAGAACATCACCTCCCTTTTTGGTTAGATACCGCTCCGTTAGGTACTAATGCTTCTACCTATCACCCTCCGGGTGAGTTTGAGAGCTGTGTTTTTTTCCAACGTTAATAGCATTCCGCGAGAAAAGTCATCTACTGATGTTGTCAGCGGAGTCCCTCGTCCATCCATGTATGAATAGCGGTATCCCCCATTTTGGACAGTGATGAGGTAGTCGACGCAATTTGCATGTGTATTTGCGTTCGGCTTTGCTACTTTCCTTCTAGACTATAAAAGAATGTCCGCGGAAGGGAATAGTCTACGTGGCCCGGGGTAGTCTTTCAATTCCTTTATCGGGTGGGAGAGTTTAGAACCAGTTAAGCCAATAGCTGCTGCTTTAGTCACACTAGCTACATCAGTTGATCATGGATTTAGCATACCACCTCAGAATAGTCTACGTGGCCCCTTGTTTTTACTACAATTTGATATAGTGAATCCAGTAATGCAGACAGCCCTTTTTAAAGCGCTAGGCCGGGCTTGCCCCTGACTCTCAAAAAGAGCTGGAGGTTTTGCCTCCACTCATTCCATGAATGTTGTTTCATTCCCCACGCGGCTGAATCCAACTCAGTCTTTATCCTGCCTTGGAGTTCTCTCTCATAACTGAAGCCAGGAGGTATTCGATTTATCGGATTTCGAGCTAGCTGCCCTTTTCTTGCTCCTTGCCATTAGCGCAGCCCTTTTCTTTTTCTTAGCTAGCGTAGTTTTTCACCTTAAAAAGAAGGCGCCAGCGCTTTTGTAGTGACCCCTCCGGGGTCCCGGGTTGCTTTGGCGCGCCCCACCCCGTCAGTCCTGTGTTGTACTTGACTTGACTCTCCCCCGCTTGCTGCTTGCTGATCGCTGTGTTCAAAAATGACACGAAGCTGGATATGAGTAGATGTTGTTGGTCGAAAACGTCTTTCATTCACAATGAAACAGAATGGTCTCGCTCGATGCGTCATTTTATGATGTGTATTTTCATATTAAGAGTTCTTAAAAGTTCTCAACTCAAAGCCCAACCGTAAAAAGGATGCTACAATGTTCGAAATTATCAACTTAACATGCCCCCTTACTTCCTTCGTGACCTCCCACTACTTCATCTACCGAAATGATTAGGCAGATCTCCTTTTTTCTAGCATTAAACCTGCTCATGATCCTTAGGCTATAGAGCATGGAGCAGACAGAGAGATGAAAGGACCACCTTCTCCTGCTTGCTTGATCGGAATCTATTCACATTTAGAATAGCTGAAGTGCTACTTAACTTCACTTAGTAGTTGAAACTCGGAGAGACAGAGAGAGTCCTCTCTCATACTTGCCAATTCCAAGGCTGATCAGCAAGGGAATTGGCAGGAACCAACCTTAGTTGCCCCTCGGTAGAGTGAGTCTACTTAGCGAACTGGCAGGACGCGGAGATCGATTGATCAATATGCATATCGAGAGTTGATGGTTGACCGCCGCCCCCCTTGTCCTGTCCTGGAGGCTCCCCGGCCGGGGAGGCAAAGGGGATTGCTATCGTCACCCTTTCTCCCGGTGTATGTAAAAGAGAAAAAGTTACGCACTTTTTTGATTTGCGGTCTGCGGTTGGTTGGTCCAAAGAACGAGAGTAAGCTTCCTTAAGTCCGTTCTTCCTCAGTAGCTCAGTGGTAGAGCGGTCGGCTGTTAACTGATTGGTCGTAGGTTCGAATCCTACTTGGGGAGATTTGATTCATTCAGAATTCGAATTGATAGTTATAGCTTTTCTGACTAGCGACCCCTGTCCTTCTACTTTTTCTTTTTCTAAAGACGCAGCAGAATCGTCAAACGGGACATCAAAAGTGGGAAGTTGATTGTAGGATTTCTATTCCTCACTCTCGTATAGGTGAACTTGGTTCGTTCAATGAAAAGGGATAAGAAGGATCCACTGGGAATGAATGGGAAGACTGGGGTAGTATCTTCATTAGCCGGAAGGAATTAGTCTCCACTAGCTTAATTCGAAGAACGAACAAGAAAAGGCGTCACTGTTTAGGTAGGAGGATGGATGGATGTGGTCCAATGGCTAAAGCTCTGCCAGCTTCTTGTAGACTGGCAGTCTCCGAGAGGAACCTTCACCCCCCCGGGTTAGGCCGGGTGGGATGGTATACTTTTTTTTTTCGCCACAAGTAGGAACTCAGTCCTTGGTAAGACACAAGGGGGGAAGGAAGATCTTCACTCATTCATTAAGTGCCTGCGGTGAGACGCGACCCACAACAAACGAAGGGGGTGGAGGGAGACCGAAGAAGGAACAATTGTCTTGAATGCTACGCTGGGATCAGCAGCTTCCAGTGAAGACAAAATGAGTCGGGCAGGAAGAGGAAGATCGGGCGGGGAAAACGGGGTTCGAACCCGCGACTTCTGGCGTGACAGACCAGCACTCTAACCAACTGAGCTATTTCCCCCTTTCGTAACTACTGTCGATTCAACAGTCACCTACCGGTTACCTTTGTAACTATACCAAAGTGGAAGGGCCACTATCTAAGCTATTAGTGGGCTGGTTTGAACTATTGATTTACTGAATCGAGTGAAGCTGTGTTGCGTAACATATAGGTCGCCAAGGCCTAGAAGTACAAGTGGTCGCCCTAACGGTCACTCTCAAACTCACTACTTGAGTGACGAAAGTCACTTAGCTTCTTTAATAGGGCTTGCCAAAGAACCCCTCCGGGGCCCCGGGAAGAGGAAGAAGGAGATAGAGCAAAGGTCTCCTCTTTCTGTCCGCTCTTCCCGGCATGTAGAGATTGGGCTTATAGTTTAATTGGTTGAAACGTACCGCTCATAACGGTGATATTGTAGGTTCGAGCCCTACTAAGCCCATCTGACCTGCTTAATCAATGACTCCGGTAGTCACCTGAACCACTCTCTCGGATAGCCCACAGCCTCTCTTCTGGATGCGAAAGAAGATTCGATCAACGTACAAGGTTTGCCTTCTTGTGAGAAGGAGGGTTCTTAATTGTGTTCTCAGTGCAAAGGGAGTCTTTGAGAAGGTTCAGTGAGTCTGAAGAGAGAGAAGATAAGTAGAGCAGTCCGGCAGCTGTTGGGGGTCAGCTTTGGGATTTGCCTGATCGACCCCTACCAGTGTATTAATCTACAAAAATGAAGATTGACACTCGTCAATTTACCGGATCTATCCTCTTCTACTAACTTTACAAAATGGAAGGGCAAATGTGAAGACCAAAGATGTCAACTACTAAGCATAGTCAATTGCAAATCGGCCGGTTGGTTTGCTTCTCTCCAAGTATGGGAGATTTTCCAATCTTCGAAAGACGCTCGTACTTTCTTGATCTTATGAAGAAGGGGCTTTCCTTAGCTGCGGACTTTGGGATCTTGAGAGTAGACCATGTCTTACGTTAGGGAATCCGAATCAATCCAAATCCTCTGACACTCCTTTTCAGCTGCTATTTGAATACATGTTCAGATGCAAAAGAGCTCGACTTCGAGTATGGTCTTGTTCTTAACTGCTTGAGAGAACGCATATATCCCCTTTGTCTTGCTAAACCTCCACAAGCCTTCCCATGCTCGCTAATTGCACCGTCCGTCTTCATCTTAATCCATTCGTTTCCCGGTGGTCAACACACAATAGAATATGTTTTGTTTTTGATCGGATTGAGACCCAAATTTGGCTAGGATGTTCCGCCGATTCTTCCTCTTCTTTCTCTCAGAAAACTGGAGATACTAGCTTCTAATCTGCATTGCATATTTTAGCAAATCCTTTTCCATTTGGATTTTCGAAAACTTTCACTTACCTCTAGAATTCCACTATATATAACGTTGACGTTCCGCCAAAATGTGCCAGAGCGAGTGAAAGGCAAGCCTACCCACGGTGTTAACTTGCCATCCCCAACAAATCTGCTAGCAGCCCATTCGAGTTCCGCTTGGAAACAAGAAGCTCTTCTTTATTTTCGTTTTTTTTGCCCAAGATAAGCCCATTTTCCAGAGCCAAGCCTATTATAAGAGTTCAACTGCCATATTCGGATGGAGTCCAAATGCTTGCATCTTGGGCTGAAGAATGACCCAATTCCTTAGCTTCCATGCATTAATCATATCCGGGGATGTGGGAATAGGGAGATGCCATCCATCTACACGACACGATAGCTTAAGCAAAGAATAGAGAGAGCTAAGCTAGAATACAAACGAAAAATATATTCCACTAGCGCCATAGACTAGTCTAAAAAAACCTTTTCTTTGTCTGTCAGCGGGAGAGAAAGCAAGCTTACGGTGCTGTGGATGTTAATGTTTTTGTAGGATACTAAGCACCTATATATATTATATATACATTGTTTTATACTCCTCTGTACAAGCGTATAAGAGCTATTATGCTCGATAAAAGGAAGTTTTTGAATAAGTAAGTCTTTCTTTTTTGAATAGCCGGCGGGAGAACTTACTTTTCCTTTCCGGCTATCGTATGAACAATGCCGTCCGCTTTTCTTTTTTGAGTTTCCATGGATCTCTCCGACGAAGTAGCGGAAGCATGAAATGCTATTCACGAATGAGCATTGCTATCTGATTCCTACAAAAGAGATAGGGGAAGCTAACTTTTTTCAAATGGGGCTAGAAAGCATAGCTTAAATCAACCGGTGAATCCAGAATCAAAGTGAGGAGAACAGGATATGTTATGAGAAGAGTGACGTGGGAATAGATTGCATTTCCAAAAGAATCTATACACTCAATAAGCCAGAACGGGAAGATTCAACTGCAAAAAGAACTGGTACGGTGTGAGAAGAGGCCTATTCTCAATAATGAACAAGATGATGCAGCTCTAGTTGCTGGAGGCAGAGGACGTGGACGCGGCAGGAATAGATCCAGGGGGAGGACGCGAATAAAAAAGGCTATGAGGATCATAAAAATGGAGGTGGAGGGAGATTGTATAACTAAGGATCGAGTAGAGGAAGACGTCAGTCTTTCAGTTGTAGATGATCATTACCGAAAAAGATGTATATTCGAATGAAAAAAGAGGGCCTGTCCGAGAGGAGGAAATAAAGAATATTCATTTGCGGTCCGAACAAGCAACGGATTGAGCAACTAGCGCGAAAGCCGTTGCGCATCCGTTTTCTTGCTCGGGAACGAGGGGACTCACAAAATTGTCAAAAGCCATCTTTATCTTTCTCTTTAACTAACTAAGTATTCTAAAAAATATGTCTATGAGGTATTTTGACTTAATGGGAAGTAGGCATCTCATTCATAGGCAAGAGCAGGCCGGCCTGAAGGCATGAACTGAAGGCAGGCAAGAAGGCATTCAATTTGAAGGATGCGGTGTAGCCTGTGCGGAGTACAGTATCTTTCTTTCTAGAAAAATATATGGGCGATCCTATCCTATTTTTGAAGTAATTTTAGCATTCGAAATTCTTTTCTTTCGCAAGAGCACTCAAACATAGATTGAAGATCTTCAGTTCTTCGGTCGGCAGCCGCAGTCAGTAATAGCAAGCAGCAGGCTGTCCCATACTACTTTTCCTTTGAATGTTCATTCTTGAATTGAATGTCACAAACAAGACTCATACTTCAGACTTTGAACTGCTTGAATCAGGAGCTGTAATCCGCAGCTTTAGAGATAGGGGCGGCAGTCACAGCATTGGCAGCAGTGAGCAGAGGTCAAGAAGAAGAAGCGGTAAGAGCAGTTAGAGAGCAAGCAGCGGCTCATCAAACCTTTCTGTTTCGGTTACAGCTCAAGCGGTTTGTTTTCAAGTAAGGTACTCAAGCAAGCTTTCCTCCTGAAGACAGAGTTTCGGGTGAGCTAGCAAAGAAAGTCAGCAGTTAACCGGAAATTTAGGTCAAATTATCATTTCGTAAGTTTTAGTAAGGCCAGTTATGGGAAGCAGGCCATGGAGAAAGAGAGGAATCAATCGTCCAACGCTATGTTAACAAATACGTGAAAGGTTTGATTATTCCATACACTTGAACGCGTTCCTTATCAATAGGTTTCGGAGAGACGAGCAATGATTGCTTGACGATCTTCACTGCATGAGACTAGACTTGACTCAAGCTTCATACGAAAGCATTTACTGAACTAAAGCCGTTGAGCCAAGTCAAGCGAAAGACTTATTCGAAGAAAGCTTTAAGAGAGTTTGTTGTCCCATGCCTTTCTGATGGTGAACCTCCTACTGCTTCTTCCAATTCTGAAACAGGGATTGGCCTGTTGACTTTGCCCTTCCTTTAGACAAAGAGCCCCCCGCCAAAAGACCTCTGCGTGTTGTCATTCAACTCCACACAAGCCTGTCGTTGGGCTACTTGCGTCTTCGGCAGATACAAAGGAGAAGTGACGGTCGGTGAAATAGCCCTCCAACTCGTAGCTCTTCTTGCTTAACGTGAAAACTCTCCTTTCCGATGAAAACGAGAAAGAAAGATGTCAACTACTAAATGTGCTGCTTTGTGAATTTTATACTAGGTAGTTCTCCCCCCCTCGGCAGGCAAGTAGCCTTTGCGACTGAAATCTCTGCTACAGGAGGGTATGAACCCCCGGATCTAGGCGAGGTGATGGCGGGGAACTCCAACAGGTTTTGGTTTCCTCCTCACTGATTGATGGAGCCCAAGACTGCTTGACGACTTTCGGTGTGGGGTCAGCTTGAGCCGAGGTCGTCTCGTAACAGGAACAGGAAGAATAGCAAACAAGCACACAAGCAGGAATAGGAATATTGGCTGTCACTATCCTCTGGTTAGCAATCAACTACGGAGCTGGCAACTCACAAGCCAGCAAGTCAACCTCTGTCAGATCTTCGGCCCAGTTTATGAACGAAACTTACTGGGGAGAGCATGCCCTGTCTCAGGCAGTATATCAGTCGTTAACGATCTTACCGGGACACATCCAATTGACACTAGAATCCCAACCTCTTTGGAAGAAGCTCCAAATATACTTTATTTCAGAGCGGGGAATCTTCCTACAAACTAAAATGTGTGAAATAAAGGCTATACCTACCTCTGCCTAGAAAAACTGGAGTTTCAGGCACCCTCGTGGGAGACATTGGATGTTGTCAACCGGCCTGAAAATGCTCATAAACAGCTCTTCCCCCTTTGACTTAGTTTTTGCTCTCCTCTGTTTCTAGTAGACTAAGCCTGATCCTACTTTGCGAGTCCAACAGGTCTAGTATTCTTTTCTTTTTCGTCTGAGGGAACGTGGTAGCCCTGATCTAGCTAAGACTTTAGATTCCATTCTATTTCATTCTGATCTCGTTATGAGGAAATAGGTGAGGCGAGGCTAAGACAAGATATGGGACTTCCCGCGCTAAGTTGTTCCAATCTCTGTACTTAAGTAACCGAACTCGAAAGTGCTGCTATGAGCTAGATTTGTGCGTACAAGGGTAAAGAAGCGAGCAAGGCTACCTTTCCGCTGGAAATCCTATACCTGAGTGCTATTTGATCAGAGTGAGTTGTAATTGAGCTTGATTTACTTGCTCTTCTATTTGCATTTTTTGTTAAGTATGTGGGTGACTCATCGTCGTGAGATCGGTTGGTCGAGGGCTCTTTCTTTTCAAGTAGTCTCAGTCGGCTCCACAGAAGAAGTCAGTAGTGAATCAAAGAACTCATGCATGTAATCAGTGACTAGGGATCGATCAATCGGATGCAACCGAGCCATACAAAAAGAATTGGAAAAGGGATGACGCAAGAGCAGCGGAAGGTGACTTAGCAACATCAGTCATTTCCTATAGAAAGGAAGGAAAGGATCTCTCTTCTGTCTAGACGAAAGATCTCATTTTTGCTACCGCTCTCCCTCTTATGAGTCTCTGTCAGCCGTTGTTTAGTAGCTTTCAACGCGAGTTCAGTCATTCTCTTATATACTGAAAAGTACGAACTGACTTAAAGCACGAACATGAAGGAAAGGCTGAATTCGAAACATCTTGAATCGGATTCTCTCTTCTCAGAGAGCTTGAGAGTGAAATGAGTGGGCCGGCCAAAGAAGACCACTATGGAAGTGAAAGGGGAGGGCAAGAGCGGTTCGAAGGTCAATGAAATGGGTGAAGTTCCCTTGTCAAATAGGGACCGACCCATGTTCAATCACTGAAGTGTGGTTGAGTGAGATGATCCGCAACCAACAAATGATTTGTCATTGTCTCTAAATCACTGAATGAATTCGTTTTTTATTTATATATGAGAACGAGAGAGTTCACTAGCGCAGTCAAAGGAGTGGAATTTCTCGTGAACTTCTGCCGGTTGAATCAAATGTGTTTGTTCAGCTTATAGTACGCCTTCCTTCTTCTTTACTGAACCTATGGACTTCTTCCACTTAGCAGCTTCCGCACGAAGTCTTCCTCGGGAATGGTTGATCTTGGAATTTCATCGAGTCACGCCCGCTCCTGAAAAGGGGTCTGGAAAGGAAGAGAGCATTACGAATTGCCGATTTTTGGAGTTAGGTTTGAGTTAGGAGTTCTAGTTTTTCCCCGGAAGTGGCAGCAGTTTATTAAGTAGAGTCGGTTGCTGTTCTTGCTAGTGGCCAAGCCAGGAAAGCAAGGGGGAAGCTAATACACGGTGAACTGCTTTAGGAACTCATACCATACTAGTCAAAGGCTTAGCTTAATAGCCGAATTAGCCGAGACTACCCTGAAAAGTAAGCAAGGAGAAGAATGAATTACGTAGGATACTGGCTACTTGAAGTCGGTCGTGAAAGATTGAAGCTTGCTTTGAAGGAAGAAAAGAGGGTGCTAGATTCTATGCCCTAGAAGAATAGAATATATGCAAAGAATAAGAATCTTTTCATTTTGGAATTGATAAGCGCAATAGCCATAGCCGTAGGGTCAATCCCCAGACCAGGCCATAACCATAAATGGCGATGAGAGAAAAGCTATTTCTTTCTGCTAGCCTACTTCCCAAGGGTGGGAAGAATCCTGTTCACGACAACGACTCCGCTCTTTGTTGAGTGGGTAATTTCCTTTTCTTTAAAAGAATAGATTCTAGATTACTGGTCTTAGCGGAAGAGGAGCTCTTAGCGATCCCCCGCTTTTTGACTTCTTTCTCTCTTTCCTTGGAAAGAACAGTAGTTTATTAAGGCCTAGCTTTTGCTTTTATAGAATCTACTTTGAAAGTGGGAAAATAGGTCTCTTCTTCAATGAAGGCAGAACTATTCACTAAGCCAACAGGTTAGCGAAGGAACTTTTTCCGGTCTTGCTGCTTTAAAGCGAACGAGTCTTCCTTATTCCTATGGTCATTAGAATAACCTATTCATCCTCTTGGCCACTCTGAACTCATAGGTAGCTGTGGTTCGGTTTACCTTCTTTCGCTTTGCCTTGGGTTCGGTGGTAGTAATAGTCCTTCTTTAGCTCGCTTCTTTGAAGAGGAATTGCCCTCCTGCCGCTCTTGGTGGTTGAGTTAGAGTCGGGGCAGGAGGATTCCACTTTCGCTTTCACGTCTGTCTTTACTTTAAGCTCTTATTCAAACGAGAATTGCTATAGTTGAGCCGAAACAGTCATTGCGAGGAAGACGGGAATTAGCAGTCGTTAGGCCTATTCAAGCCAGAACCCTAAAACTGTAAGCAGTAAGAAGGCCTCGAAAAAAATGACCTTTCCTTCCTAGCTTGAGAGCAATACTACCTGTAATAACTCAATGAACTTATCCTACTTAGGGAACAGGCTGGCATAAAGGCATTCCACCATGGGACCGAAAGAAGATGATGAAGATTTTCATTCATATCCCGGGAACATTTTCACGGGGATTCGACCAGAGAATAGAATCATCCTTTTTTGGAGTCAAAGAAAGCAAAGCTTATGAATGAATTGTGTGCTCTGAGGAACCTATTTCCCGAACCATTTGCATCATTTACAGATTCTCTCTCGATCGAGGACCCAAAGGCCCAAAGTGCATCATTCAGTCTGGATCAACGTACTGCATTCCATTCCATTCCAAGTGAGACATCGCAATATAGATAGATAAAAATGGGTAGTTCTATTCATTTAAGTAAGGTATAAATTGATTCGAAAGAAGGGTACAGAAGCCAAGGACAGATGGCTAGTCTGAAGACATTGACCATCTGGAGCGAAGGACAGTTGGCGAAGTTAGTGAGAGAAAGATAGGATTTTTTCGTGTGGATTAGTTGAAAAACGTAGAATAGAGATTTCAGAAGTCAAGTCCTTTGAGAGCAACTCATGTTCAGCCTTGTCGGAATAAGCACAGCTAGCCCTCTTTCTATTGGAGGAAAAAACGCTATCTTCTTCTATTTTTAGATTCTCACTGCTAGCAATCATTAGATCATCTTCCTATTTGTCTTGGGTTCACCCTTTAAAGTCTTACGCATATCTAATTAGAATGATAGAAAAGGATTATCTGGCAAGTTGACTTGAACAATGTAGGCGTCTGATGTGGGATGTTTAACGAAGCGTTGCCATACAAAGTCAGTCTCTAAGCGTGGATTGAATGTTACCCAGATTGAAGAACCCTTTTTTCTCACAGTCGGTATGAATCTCTCCCAACTTTCTTCACTAACTGCTTGTGCTTCGGCATACCTCAAGACGTGTGCTTTCTGAACTCATCGAAAGGATCTCGGACGAGGGTCGTAGGAAGACATCCAATTACTATTCTGATTCTCACAGCGCGATCATGACAGGCATCGCAAATCGCTATCCTCACGAAAAAGAAAAGTAAAGACCTTCCAAAGTTCCCGAAAAAGGCTCCTTACTCCTTCTCTTGTGGCGCCCCTTCCTGACGAGGAAGATGCTAAAGACGGTTCGATAGACTCCTCGAGAGCCTGCCCGAAGCAATCCCTTCGATCGACCATCCCTTGCTTGACGAGCAGCTCTTTCTATTCGCTTGACAAAGCCGCTGCTGCTCTTTCTTAATGCCTCACTGCCTGACCTTAGAGAAGACGAATTAGACTGCCTGATAGACTACTACTTCCTTTTCTTACCCGGCCAAAAAGCTATAGATTCCAAATAAGAGCACATCGACTAGGGCCCAACTATTTCTTTTTTGACTAATAGTTAGCAGGTGTCCTCGTAACTAATCTTATTCCGTTTAACTATTAGTAGATGACCTTCCCTTCTATCAATGTGATAGGAAATCCTACTACCATCGGCAAATCATAGGAGCTAATCCTCACCCGGGGGGGGGTCCGTGGAATAGGCGTACATGGAATTCTGGGCCCGCCCCTACTGGTAATTCACCGTCCCGTTCTTATGGGCAGACAGAAAGATCGGATTCGAAAACTGCCTCCTCAAGTGGGGTGCCCTCGGCGGCTAGGACACACGTTGGGTACTATTTGTGGAAAGTGATGCTTGGGATGAGCAAGTGCATTTGTTGGCTTTCGAGCAGTAGCGGCAGCGGGGCGGGAGAGTTGGTTATTCAATTGATCCTCTGATGTTGGCCCTTCTGCATCATCCAGCAAGGCTCGGAAGTCTGAGCTATTAAGGTGCGGTTGACGGATAAGAGGCCTTCGATATGTTAAGGGAGAGAGGGGAGAGTCATTCCAGAATTGGGTGGGAATCGTTGATAGAAATTTGGATTTTCCCTGAGGTACGATAGCGTCTGAACTAAAGAAAGGGAATATGGAAAGTGAATGTGGTAAAGGATACCAAGAGTGGGTTCCCTGAATGATTTTTAGGCGTTTTTTCTTTTAACAAATAAATCTATAAAGAAAATTGGATGGATCTTCCACCTATGCTATGAGTGAATCTTATCATCACTGGCGAGTGGTATCGTATCACCGTCTTCGTCCTGAAAACATCTGCAGAGCTAAGCCAGTGTAGGCTTTGACACTACTTATATTCGCTACAAGTATTACACTAGCTTCGCTACACTCTTCTCTTATGCTTCGCGCTTCGCATAGGCTAAATAAGCCGCTCATCCCTGGCGAATCCTACCCACATAGGAATGCGGAACCATCGGGGAAAGGCAAAACATATTCAATCCCAGGAGAGAAGTCACTGGTTCGATAGGACCAGGGAGAGGACCCTGATCACCTTGCCAACGAATGAAAGGCCTTAGGAAAATCATCCAACAATGGACCATAGGGACTGAGAACGAAGAAGACATAAAAAATAAGGTTAGGGGGGATAAAAAGAAAACCTCCTCCCATTCAAAGTCGTCTTCAAGTACCTTTTTGATTCTTTACCGAGTATGGATGGATCAACTATAGGTTCGAGTTTAGCCAAGATACGTACACGGCTAAGTGTATTAAAATCCAAGATAGAATCAGGGCTATCTAAAAGCTAGGAAGGAGAAGACCGGGTGATTGAATATGACTTGCTAACAGATCCTACTCTTCCTTAAGCGCTAGTTCTATTCACGATGGTTCAGTTTCGAGAGCAGCTAAAGTAGTTACCTAATAAGATAGATGAATATTCCACGATCTACGATTATCAAAATCTTCTTATAGAAGTCTAGTTCTTTCTTCTTTTATAAAAGGAAGTCTTGCTCTCCTTTCTTGCCGCTACTTGCGTTGCGAGCCAATCTTCAAACTGTTACGGAGAAGTCGTTTACTGATTAGCTGCTTGAACGTGGAAATATTTCGGCATATCTGCTCTTAGGTTAGTACGAGAACTCGACTCTACTCGTGCTATAGTCGAGGATGTACTTATACTACCCTAAAGAGGGATCAATTAATGGGGTGAATTTTTATTAAGGCAATTCTAGGCAAGACCTTGAATCACAGGGTTTGTTCCTGGCAACCCAGCATTCTTTATCTTGGCGTAGATTGGTGTGATGGGACGGATGCCGTGAAAAAGCTTTTTTCTTTGACCGGAATCGACAGGTGTGAACTCATCTAGGATGAGTCAAACATAGGGGGAAGGGCCTCCTGGCAATATCCGGCATACTAGTAATCGATTATTTGGCCTTTTGCGATCGAACAACCTATGAACAGTTGTAGCCTACATAACCTACCTACCCAGACCAAGGGAAGAAGGTATCAGATCACTTCACTGTAGTTCTAGACCCCTTTTTTTGCAAATAAAGGAAGTGACAACGTTTGCCCGAAGAGGTTGAATCAATAGTAAGAAGATACCACCCAGGCACAGAATCCGAAATAACAATCAGGAATAGGACTAGGAGAATGAGGTCTAATTTAAGGAGTAAAGCAGTAATTGGGCTTAGTGCTCCGATTGCGCCTTAGGACTAGGACTGATAGGTAAATGCCCCTTACTCAACCAATGAAGGCGGGTAGGGCTTTTCTTTCTTTTGTTTAGGATTGGCAAGAGGATGGCTGCCTCGGCTTCAAAGCTGTTAGAGAATGCGCTCTTATCACTACAGGGACGCGAGAGAAATTCCTCGAAGGTAGTATTAAAGGGATGGGGCATTACCGGTGTTAGCGACGAAGGGATTGTTTGCAAGAGAAGGTTGCCCTGTTAAGATACGAACAGGGGGCATGCCACGCATAATAGTAAAAAAAGGGCAGAGAAGAGGATTGAGGGACAGAAGGAGCTGGAGGCCAACAAGGAATAGAAGAAGCTGTTCCACTCGTAGCTCTTCTTCTTTGTTTAAAGCTTCACTCACATTTCGGGAGCGGATGCTGCTCGAGCTAAAGATATGCCCCCAACTCTTGAACAGCTCTCACTTGCCTTGGCCGATAGCTTAGATGACCGACCGTTAGGCATGGTTACCAATGATTTAACAGTAGGCCGGCCTCTTGTTTGGTGAGCCAACCGGCTTCACCCGAGGATGAAGGTAGTAGAACAAAGAGGAGCCGCATCTTTTCCTGGCCGGAGAGGAATCAAGGTCCATCTCATTAAGGCCGAACATTTAGTCTCGTTCCCGATAACAATAGGAAACATCTGGTCTTGTTTGGTTTTTCTTTCAAGGATTTTGTCTTTCTTGCAATTATGCGAACTTTGAATGCATCATTTCCTCCATTTCTCGGAACTTATCGCGGAATCTAGGCCCACTAGGACTCGGGCGGGATTTATGGTAAATCAAGCTCTCTCAGGGGTGGAAGCCTGCCCCCACTACTCGATGTTATCACTCTGCAGGATTCGACAATGGATTTGTCTTCCTCAGTCTCTTCGAACTTTTCCAATCCTGCTATTTTCCCCCGGTCTTCTGGAGTAATATGATCCCTGAGGGTCAATCCTTTCCCTTCCCCCCTCTTCTGTCAACCGTTGAAAGAGCATAGCCCAGGAATGAACCATATCGATCCAAGGTTGCAAGGAAAGAAGAAAGGTAAACCAGACCATAGGAATCTTCTGATGAAGTCAATCAGAGAGGACGGTTAGGTTCTTTGTTGCCTCATCTGCTTAGCTTATAGAATCACACTGTTATACCTATAGATAGGCTCAAATCACACGGTTTATCACGATAGACATTCCAATCAATGGTTGGACGATCAATACCATCGAACTATTCCATTCCACTGCTGAATGACGGAAACGGAAGCTTTTTCTTACTGATGGACTGATCCTGGGAGTTCAGACTGACGGTTAGATGGTTGTTCGCTTGTGTGCTTATTTTCCTTCCCCACTCAAAAACAAGTGTTACAGAATGTTCTGAAATTAAAATAGGTATGATCCCGTCCATCCTTCCAGAGCTAGGCACCCGCTTCAGAATGAGAATCTTCGACAGAGATCGTTCCTTCAGTTTAGCAATCAATTAGATCCATACTGACTTAGCTTGAAGCATGGCTTGCCGTTTCGAGGCTCGATGCTACTCTTGGGAACATTATTGATACATCGACTTTCAAGCATCTCGTAGTTGAGCGGTACTGCCATCAACAGTACCAAGATGGAAAGGGACTGCTGAACATGGATAGAACGAGAGTCGAACTCGCATGTCTCTCTTTTCCTGTTAGTTAGGAAAGAAAGCCGATATAAACTGCTCCATATTAGCGAATTGCCTCTGACTACTCTTCCCAGGCTGGTCAAACTATAGGATTCCCATTCACTTAGTAAACTTATGGGACAGACAGGTCAACCGCTTGACCGAGGAGAGTAAGGTTCGTCACCACAGTCCCGATAGAAGGTAGAGTTGAAAAACAAACCGAAGACAAAGCAACGAATGAAAGGAAGGACGGCTCGCTTTACAACCAGGGCGGGTCTCGCTGCCGGATCAATGCGCAGGACGCACGATCTACAAACAACAATAGAGAGAGCCAACCAAGAACGCAAGAACCTGGAAACAAACCCGCGAGCGAATACCAAACAGAGTAAGAAGGAGAAAGGGCCGAAGGCGGCTTACTAAGCGAGAAGGCTCCAAGCAGCCTAATAACGCATTAGAAGGGAGCTTGCTGCTTTGCAACCTAAGCGGTATAGCTAAGCTTACTCATCAAGGGCCGATAGATAGAGCTGCTCTTGTTGCTAATGGAGAAAGATTGGAGTGAAGTTTAGTATGCTTTCTAAGATCAGAGGAGGAAAAGAATGAAGGTGTGGGCGGGAAGGAGGAGGCAAGGCCCCCTCAATGTGTATTCGACTACTCATTACGGAACCACCGATTGATCCGATTAGACTTCCCGCGGGGTAGCGCAGGGAACTTGCTGAATCAACTCCTTGGAATCGGAGGCCTGACTGAGGGTCAATCCTATGGTAACCCCAACCTAGGAATGCCTGTTTCACTTCCTTGACAGAGCCAGCTGAGATGCTCTGTCTCGATGTTGACCTAACATGGATTGATTCTCAATTCTGAAGGGTCTCATCCTGATCTCGCAAAGGATCAGCAATAGCTGTGTGTACTCGAGGACTCTTAGGGAAAGAAAAGCACTTTTCTCTCTCAGCAGTTAGACCAGCTATGGGTGGGTTGGTTATATACTGCGCCTTCCTTCTTCGAACCTTTTGGTATGTATTGCCCCCTAACTATAGATCAGATCCACCGGACCAGAAACTCAATTCCGCACTGCTGCTGAGTCGTCGGACTTATCCACCTCAGGGATTCGTGGAATTTCCGTTTTTGAATTGCGTTGGGGGAAATCTACCAAAGCTAGGCAGATAGATAGACTCCTTTCCCGCTGCTAAGGGAGAGCAAGAAACTAAATCAAATGATTGTTTTTTTTTCACCAGCGCCCTTTTTTTGCGGGTACTAAGAGTCCTCTCACTACCAACCAGCAGACATCATCATCTGGCTGGGTCTTGCCGGTATCAACAACGAGAAAGAAGAACCAAATGGAAACAGCAACTAACTATGGCTCTTGGCCCAGACAACGTCCTAGGCGTAGGGGAGATCAAAACAAGAAGTCACGCCTAGACGACGACGCCCGTCCTGGGCTGCAGTAAGTAGATCGAGAGGTCGTTCCGCCCCTTGTCCCCGAAGATGGGTAATATGTTCTCATACAATGTTGCTCTCACTTTTTTTCTAGAGGGCCTAGCTGGCGAGCGATCCCAGTCCGCGGCAGAGAACAAGACAGCAAGCGAGCGTACCTTTGTTCGCTTCTTTTCCACCAAGCACAGAAGTTTAAGGAGAACTGTAGGTCGGTGGCTACCTAAGGAAACTCCGATTCGATCCGCCCCCCGGCTGGGAGGCATCTACCTCATCCCGATCACAAGGAGAGGTTCACCATGATGGGGGGTCAGGTACTTTCATTCTTTGCGTTCCGGAAAGAATGAAATGCATAGGGGACCATCTTTTTTTTTGCGGCATGCTCTCTGATTTACGGATTCGCAGGGGGCCGAGGGCCAACCTTAGTTGACTGACAATGACAAAGGCTTGCGAAACAAAGTAGCGCCTTTGAAATGGAATCTTAATTAAGTAGTCTATCAGTGGTGCGAAGCAGCTTAGCCCCGGGGAGCTAAAGGTTATACCTTTGTAAGCGAACTGTGGTTCTTCTATGTAGGGTATTACTCCTTTACTCTCTTAATTAACGTCGAGCTAAGTGACTTTGTGTAGCGTAGTAGAATGAAGGCTACGTACGCACCGACACTCTCTTATCCCTAAGCCTCTTCGCTAACTCGCTCGCCTACCAAAAATGAGTAGGCGAGGCTAGGCAAACTCAGCCGCTGACTTTGACTGTACTGTAGTAGACTTTCTAGCCTTTTATTTGAGAACCCTTTCTCATGTTCTTTCATCCATCAAGTAGGCGAACCGTCAGGTCCTTAGTAGCGTTGACAAAGAAGAAGAGCCGGTGAAAAAAAAAGAAAGCTAGAATTTCCAATAGTGAGACCAGCTTGACAAGCTACCTTTCCTCTTGATATGAGGTGCGAAGAGAAACATCTCTTTTTTATGACTTCCACTTCTCGATCCCGGCCCGGAAAAGTGACCGACCCCTTTCTGAATGAAAGAAAGGGTTTATGAGCCCTAGCCCTGTAAGCCCACACCTGTGTAGAGTAGATCGTTCAACACCTGCGGCACAAACCCATTTTTGACCAATTGGTCCGTATATCATAGGCGACCGAACGGCCGCCCCCCGTCTTACTAGACCAACCAGCTATAATTATTCCATAAACACCTAGCGAAGATATAGCAAACAAATAAAGTAGCCCTATGTTCGGATCTGACAATACCATACCATAATCAAAAGGTACAACGGCCCAAGCGACCAGACTTAACATAAATGTAGCCACTGGAGCCATTCTAAAAAGGGAGAAATTAGCACTACTTGGTGAAATAGGTTCTTTTATAATCAATTTCAAACCATCTGCTAGAGGTTGTAACAATCCGAACGATCCCACTACATCAGGACCCTTTCGACGTTGCACAAAAGCCATTACTTTACGTTCAGCTAGCACTAAAAAGGCTACTCCTAGTAGAAGTGGTAGAATTAAACAAAGTATTTCCGCTGGAACAGCTATGTACGTTTTCGATTTTCTATTCACTCATGATCGGGCCTGACCTGGTCGACCCGATCAAACTATTTCACTTATGATCTGGCCTGGTTGACCCAATCATGATATTGAAGGATGGGACCTTTTATCGAAAAACTCAGGATCCCGATAAGTTTTGAAGATGGTGCTCCTGTTACGTTACTTCGAATGGAATCCTCACTTGACTAAGCATAAGCGAAAACGCGGCTGAGAGTAAGCAATCCCCTTTGCTAGTGGTTGAGTCATGATCAGAAATATTGCGAAAGAAAGTGAAATGTCCTATCGTCGTCCCAATTTGGGTAATCCACGATGTCTTCATTTTATGTATCCATCCCATCTTTACTCGTTTTCGGTGTATCGATAGTTCGTTGTACTACACTTTGAACTAACCTAGAGGCCGTGCTTAGGCGAAAATAGATATCAGTGAAGTAATCCCGGAACTCTAGAAATCGTTAATAATTTATTCCATTTTGTGAAATATCGCGAATCTAGTGGAAAAGGGCCCCTCTAGAACATTCCTTTGAATGGAATTGTTCATTGGGTTCGACTTGTTGTTCTCAAAAATAGAAAGCTGTCTCTCGTATGTTATTTTAAGGTGATTCATTCATAATATTTCTTATGTGCGCGCTTTTCGCCTGCCTTCCCGAGCAAGGATAGGCTACGGGGCTTTGCACTTCGGCCCCATTGTGTGAATACCACATCAAGGTGACAGGATTCGAACCTATGGCCCTCTGTACCCAAAACAGATGCGCTGACCAGACTGCGCTACACCTCGTCTCCCCCTCAGAACATATGGATCTACCCGATCGATAAAGACTCGAACCGCAGCGCTGTCGCCCACCCCGCTTTGGGCACGGGGAGGCGAGAACCACCGCTTTTAGGAAAGAAGCCTACAATTCTCTTTCACTTTCATTTTCTTTCGCTCTCGTTCTTCTTAGATCTTGACCTTTTCTTTTGTCTTTCGAATTGTATCTGTGGCTACTGCTGTTTTGCCAGTCTGTCTGTCCCCACTAATGAACTCTCGCTGACCGCGCCCTATGGGGATCATCGAATCGATAGCAATAAGCCCTGTTTGAAGGGGTTCATATACAGAACGCCTGGAAATTCTACCCGGAGCAGGAGATTCAATTAAGCGAGATTCCGAAGCTACAATTTCGCCTCTCCCATCAATAGGTTTAGCCAGAGCATTTCTAACACGACCCAAGTAAGCCTCGCTCACGGGTATCTGAGCAATTCTTCCTGTTGCTTTTACAAAACTTCCCTCTTGATGCTAAACCATAGCTCTAACTGAGTCAAATTCCACAATTTCTAAGAACGATATGCTTTTTTTCATTTTCCACTGTGAAAGCTTCTCTCAATCCCTCCCTAGTCCTTTCTTTCCTGGGCACAGGCTTACCTGGTTGACCGCCCACATTCATTCATTGTTCGTTCTGAGGTGGATTCGAACCACAGCAAGCGCAGCAAGGATTTGGAGTCCAACGCGCTAAACTAAAGAGGATTTTCAGTCCTCTGCTCTACCAGCCAGAACCTAGAAGGACACTGAACACCCGATTTGACACAGCTAGACTGGAAACACTGCTTGTCAAGAGCACAGACCCCAGTATAGAATACTTTTTGAGTATGTTGGTAAGGTCCGGTCATCCGCTTCTGTGCTTGCACTTCTGCGTAACTAGGGGTGCAAGTCCAGTACAGCGTACTTTCATAATGGAATCAAAAGCGTCGTCCGGATATACATGAAAAATGTCTATATACGATATTTATGACGTCCGGATATACATGAAAAATGTCTATATACGATATTTATGACACAGAATGTTGTTCTTTCAACACCTCAACAATTGAGTCATTGTAACTTACTCTCCGTTCTCTCCGTTCCACTTTGGTTTTCGAGTAATAATTACCATGATTCATTTCTCTTACTGCTTGGTTCCGCATTGGATTTAGCCAACTTTTGTTTAGAAAGTGGTGTCACGACCGTGGGGATCAAATGGATGGTTCAGGAAAGTCTAGTGAAGCGGCACGGTCTAATCATATAGATGACCATAGTGGTATGGTTCCATAGAAAACTACTGGAGGCCATTACCGCCACCGAAATGGTTTCCATGCTCCGTTGGATGATTTTCCGATATCGCAGTATCAAGCTAGAACGGTTTCAATTTGTAGGACGGGAAAGAAACCTCATCCTTTGGTGCACACTAACCGATGAAGCTCAACCCTCTCTCGAACTGAGCTATTTAAGCTTTTTTGAACAAAAAGTTCGAGTAGTTCAGTGACGGTCAAGCTTTCTTCCATCCTTCCTAGCTCCTCGAGCTTGCACCCGTCGAGCGAGTTAGGAGCTGCTCACAAAGAAGGCCGAAACCAGATGAGATGGCCGAAGCAGATACCAGAAAATAGGTTCCTTCACCGAAGTCTACTTTATTTTCGAATTCCAATTCCATTGATGCCGCACATGACCATTTCAAATAGGTGGAAACGGGAGACTGGAGAAGATGATCACACTTTGGAAGAGAGACAGTCGCGTACCTGCCCCGGGAGCAAGAAGGAAGAGAGAAGCTGTGGCTGGCTTTGTTCACTCGGCTGCTGGAGAAGACTCAACTAGTTCGGGTGCCGTAGACTGGACAGCTGACTGAGCTAAGGAATAAGCAAACAAGCACCGGCTTTTGCCTATTAGAAGATTAAGTAAGGGCGAGAAGTATGCAGATCGCGGTTCAACCATCTCATTGCATATCAACACCTAGCTTGTTCAATGCGCCAGGCTTCTGAGTGTTTTGTTGGGACTTATGGCTAGCAATCACATATGCGAGACACTGATAGGACCAATAAAACTCTCTAATACATCTATAGATGAATTAGATGCGAGTGACTCCAAAGAACAAGATCAACTACGCTATTTCTAAGGTCAGGACTGGCGGATTGAGGAGATAGCTTTTGATGCCATCTAGGGCTTGTTGGCTGTTTTCATCCCAAAAGAATGGAATGTATTTTTTTTTAAGTCTTGTAAAAGGTTGGATTCTTCCTGCAAAATTGGCTATGAATCGCCTGATGTATGCCAGGCGCCCTTGAAGCGAACGCAGCTCCTTAAGGTTTTGAGGAGGAGGCATTTCGAGTATGGCCTTGATTTTACTCGGGTCGATTTCTATTCCCCGATGTCGAATGACAAACCCTAGGAATTTGCCTGACGAGACCATGAAGGCGCACTTCAACGGGTTTAACTTGAGTGCATGTTGCCTTAGGCGGTCGAATACGATTCTGAGATGTTGAAGATGTTCTTCATAGGATACCGCCTTTACAACGAGATCATCTACATAGCACTCGACAATCTTATGTATTATCTCATCGAAGATCTTAGTCATGGCGCGTTGATATGTAGCACCGGCGTTTTTGAGACCTTTGGGCATAACCTTGTAACAATATATGCCTATTGGAGTGCGAAAGGCTGTGCTTTATCAAGGCAAGCTTCTCTTTCTTTCGCCAATGAAGTTCATATAAGTGTATAGAAAGCCTTCTTTTCACAACCATGCACAAACCAAAGTGCTGCTGAAACGTGAAATCCATGCACCAACAAGTTCCAGTTCATAAGCAATGAAAAAGCAGAGTATATGGGAGGATAGTGGCTAAACTGTTCACTTGAGGAGAGTGGGAAGTGACTAGTCCGATAGGAGAAGAGCGGAAGTGCGATCTTTCGATCCAATCTACGTCGACTAAAATCCATGTCTCATGGCACGAGGGCCATTGCAACTTAATAAATAGGACCGGTGGGATCGCCTTCAACAGATATATCGGTTTCACTGCTTTCGTACCCTTTGTTTTGGTCATGTGGATGACCCGCAGACCGTAGATAAGATGGATACCCACGTACTGCCTTCAATGAAGAGAGTTTTACCAAGGACCCTTAGACAGATAGGGGGGACAGACAAGAGGTATGCAACCTGCTGAATATTGTCACCGAATCGCTCACTGACAAATACTTGGGGCTCCCCTCCCTGGTAGGAGTGGATAGGAGCGACTGCTTCCAACACTTAATTGAGAGAGTTTGCACTCGGATTAATGGCTGCAAAGAGGAAGGGCTAATTGGCTCCGCCATGGAGACCGAAATACGAGCTTCTTTCATCATTTTGCAACGGAGAAAAAAGAAGAACATAATAAAGTTTCTGAATGACTCAAACGGCAACAGGATCGAAGGTAATGACCAGTTAGCATCTCTGATACAGGGTTACTTTGAGGGACTGTTCACCTCAGAAGTCCTAGCTCCCGACCCTGGGCTACTGGGGAAAGTAAACAGGCGAGTAACTGAAGAAATGAACGCAAGCCTCTTGGCTCCGTTCACGGCAGATGAAGTAAAGGCAGCACTCTGAATTCAATCGAGAGTTAGGTACAGTAATCTTCAGATATGACAATACCTCCCCCAAAGCATTGCACTTGTCCTCAAGTGTTGGAATTAGGGCACCAACCACGAATAGGAGCTGTATAGAACTCCGGAAAGAGACCTTTGATGAAGTCGGCATCCTCCCAAGTGGCATTTGCTTGATCCAAACTAGCCCACTTAACCAACCACTGGGTAACTAAAACTTTGTTACGAGGCGTTTGCAAGACTTCACAACTGGTTCAGTTTGCATTTGACCATCAGGGCCAACCATAGGCAGGTCAGGAGAAGGCACTGCATGAGCACCATTGTGTTTCTTGAGCTGACTGACGTGAAAGACTGGGTGGATGCTTACAGTGGAAGGCAATTGCAATTTCTAAGCAAGATTCTCCAATATACGAAAAGGGCCATAGTATTTAGAAATCAGCTTCAGTGAATTTAAGATTCCAAAAGCAGTCAGGCGATATGGTTGGAGCTTTAAGTAAACCATGTCTCCCACAGAAAATGATCTTTCACTTCTCTGCTTGTCAGCATATTTCTTCATGCGAGATTGAGCTTGGGCCAAATTGTCCTTTAACCTTGACAGTAAAGCTTGCTTTTCTTGTAAGAACTTGCTTGCATCAGCATCAATTGGTGCAGGTAGGGCTACTTCACTTAACATGGGTGGTGGGTACCCATACAGTGCGTGAAAAGGAGTTTTTTTAGTGAAGTGTGGAACGAAGTGTTATACCACTACTCAGCCATGGGTAGCCAAGAAGCCCACTTCCTTGGTTGCTGAAAAACCATGCAACGCAAGTAATTTTCCACACACTGATTCACACGTTCTGTCTGGCCATCTGATTGTGGGTGATAGGCAGAGCTAAACCTCAATTTCACTTGCAGTGCTTTGAAGAAGGCCTGCCACATGTTACTTGTGAATATCCAGTTTCTATCAGAGACTATTGACTTTGGCAATCCATTCCACTGAAAAACATTATCCATGAAAGCATGAGAGACTGATTGTACTGTATAAGGGTGAGCAAGGGGAATGAAATGAGAATATTTAGTGAACCACCAACAATATGACTTCTTTGCCCCATGATTTGGGAAGACCCTCAAAGAAATCCAGGGAGATGTCAGTCCAAGCAGAAGTAGGTAATGGCAGTGGATCTAGGAGACCAGGGTAGTGGCAATGCTCTCCCTTGACTCAGTGGCAAACTGCACACTCATGTAGAAAAGTTTCAACCAGGCAATCAAATCGCTTTTTGACCCTTTGATAAGTAGCCACAATGCCTGAATGGCCTCCTATGGGAGAGTTGTGAAGTGAATCAATGATTTGGTGTTTAAGAACAGCATCTGATCCCACATATATTCTTTCTATCTCAAAATGCCTGAATGAAGAGTATAAGGGGGTGCTGCATTGGCTGATACAGTGAGCTGAGATTTGCAGTGATCATCATTAGTTTCTACAGTTGAAGCCCAAGCAGGAGTAACTGCAGTGACTGCCATCATAAGAGAATCTCTTCTGCTCAAAGCATCTGCAACCTTGTTTTCTTTGCCATTTTAGTATTCAATCTTGTAATCGAATTCAAGCTATTTTCACATGCTGGATGCCCTCTATTTTGGAAAGTGATGTATTTAAGGTCAGTTTTGATCAAGAATTGGGAACCAAGAAAGTAGTGGCGCCATCTCTTCAAGGATTCCAAAATCGCTAAAGCTTCTCCTTATCATAAGTTGACATAGCAGCATTTCTGGGTCCAAGGGTTTTACTGAAATAAGCAATTGGTCTGCCTTGTTGCATGAGGACAGAACCACCTGATGCATCTGTTTCAAAAGTGGGTCAAATCAGGCAAAGCCATAACTTATTACAGAAGATCTAGGACACGTATATTTGATCCAATCTAGCAAGCGTAGCCACGGGTTCAATTGTACAGCTCCCTATCTCGTTGAAAGCCCCTTTGCTTACGGAAGAGAAGAGTTGGATGCCGGTACTTGGTGGGAAAGCTCCCGTTTCCACTTTGCTTCTTGTAAGCTTCGGTATAAATAGCTCACTTGCGGGAGGAACAGCTTTCATTTCTCTCTTTTGGTGGATCCTTTCTCCTCACTTTTTGTGCTCCGGTCAAGATGTGACTCATCCTGTATATACATAATTAGGAGACCTCTCACGAAGAAAGGAGTACCATTTGTGTGGACAAGCCAAAGCAATCCTTTGATGTTCGAAAGCAAGCTTTCATTGAGGCGGTTCTCCCTGATTTCAGTAAAAGATTTGTGCTAGAGACAGATGCCTGTGGGCATTGGAGCAGTGATAAGGGGTAGAAGTATTCGTGTGTGGTGGGTTTCGATGGGAAGGTTGCACAATAGATCGTATCCCGTCCGTCCTTTGAGGATGACTGAAATGACAAGTCAGTCTTCTCAAAGAGACATAGATGCCAGAGAGAAATGAGTTAGGTGAGTCAACATCCCCTGTGCCCGGTACACCAGTAGAAGGAGCAAGAAAGTATGATCTCGTTGTCGCTTTCTCTTTGCTCTAAGTTGACTTACCCGAGGATGTTTGTTCATCTTCGCCAGAACGTGTTTCTATGGCCTGGTAATCTAAAGGTAGAGAGCCAGAGATTGCTTCTGCGCCAACGTCCTCTTTCCCTAATGCATTTGATTCCACAGGTAAACCCGACTATTGCTTGCTTTCGACTAAGGACAACCAGAAATCATTGCGTTATGGTT